GGGCGCCATCCCCTAACTCAACAGGACCATTTGGCTTCTCATCCTAGAAAGTAAGGGAGAGATGAGTCTCGACCTAAGAGTGAGAGCGACTCGGCGCTTTTCAAGCAGAAGGCTCATCCAGTTTATGTTGTTCCCTATATTGCTAATCCCAATAATCGTACTAACGCGACTGATTCTCGAACGGGCGAGAGAAGCTTCATCAACTAGGGCCTGGAATAGTAGGGCACCAACACCTGTTTATCCCGTCAACCCGTAAGGCGAGGACAAAGTCTCAATCCCTAACTATACGGTTTAGCTTCACTCCTCAATGCCCTACAAACGATAGGATAGGCTGCTGCCTTACCCGCTTTCTGCTACTGTGCGGCTCTTGAAAAGAACAACCCTACTGCTATGACTAGTCCTGACAATGAGGAGAAGCTCCGCCGACTCAAGGCCTTGGAACAAGCCACCAACAACTAGCTTAGCCCGCCGACTCACAAGGAGAAGACCCTTATTATATTCCTCCCCATGACCGGAACTGCCAGTCTGCGAACAAGAAAGAAAGGAGTACGACCAACCATGCCAGCCTCTTTGCCTACATCCGTTACCTTCACCTCCGATCGATCTTAAAACCCAGGAAAAGAAGCGCCGCGCTTACAAAAGTTGCTATTTAGCTCAGTCGAATTAAAACGCAGTTGAGAACAGACAAAAGCCTTCATTTAGGTCTATGACTTCAATCATATGGTTTCGGAGAGGCACTTCCGTATCGGCTGTGAGGCACTTCTTCCTTAGGAGACACGGGCTCAACGAAGGCGTGTTAGACCGATGTTGGCAGCGCTGAAGAGCGTGCTCAAACGACATCCTACTTAGCTGATACAAACAGGCTGACTAAAGTGAAAGGAATGAAGCTGGATTAGGCGTGAGCCTAGGCATCCTACTATTTAGTTCCATAAGTTCCTCGGGTATGGCTTTGCCACGCATACCACGGCTGTTGCCCCTACCGGCAGGATGAGTTTCTGTCTTTCCGGCAATGAGCTTTCTCTTTATCTACGAATCCCAGAAGCACCAGATATTTCGCCTATGCCCGGGGGAAGAAGAACGAAGCACTTTTGGATCACATTAGTGGGCAGTAGCTACTTTACTTCAAGTTAGAAATACGTGTGGCACAATATTGCAGGTATGTAGTCAGCACAAGCACTCATATCTCCTACGGCCATTCTTACATAGCAATCGACCTCGGCCCAGTGAGAAACACAATATCCGGTCAATCAATAGAGCTGGAATTAGTTTGTTCCTACGACTTCGAAAGCCACCAATCTCTTGTGTTCACAGGAAAAGGCAGGGATCTTACTTCCGAAGCCAATCTATTCCGATCCGTCTCATCGCCCTGCTCCTAAAAAAGAGGAGGCCGGGCCATCTCGTAAGCAAATTCCTAGGAGTCAATCTTTTCTTTTGGCGGAATCGGATGTTCCGCCTATCCAGCGGAATGCTACCAATAAAATCTCGTCCCTCTCTCTTCCGGTTCCTTTATTTGGAGTCGTGACTCTGAAAGCTGTTTGTTTAGCCAAGGGCGCCCGTCAATCCAGTAAGGCGAGGGAGCAAGAATGCCGTTTATTGACCCTATGGACCGCCCCAAACATTAGCAGATGGCTTAACCGCGCCGCGGAGCCTTTCTAAAAGATCTCTTTGAAAGATGGGTTATCAAATTGCCATAGGCGAGTAAACCATTGTGAAAGTCATTGGTTGGAACAAGTCGATCCCCACCAGTAACATCCTTCGAATTCTATTCGTTTGCTTCTTATTGATAACACGATTCCTAACACTATTCCCTCCCAACTCGGCGAGCAGCTCTGCCTATATGCATTTCTTCTGGTGACTAGACGTCTGTTGTAGCAACCGGTGAATATACATGCTTTTCAGTCTAGGCGTAACCAGATGCTTTCCCAACGCCGGAAGGCCTTTTCCCAAGGGATTCCTTGCGCCACGGCCATAAGTTGTTTATCAATTGGATGCTCCATCCCTAAATTGACCAATTCCCGAAGCCGGGGTCGACCACGAGTGGCTTAACGAAAGGGACTTCATTTTTGGCTCTACCCCTCCATTCTTTGTTGCTGGATCTTGCCCGTATAACCGTGCGAGGGTAAGGACTCTCCCGTGGATCATTTAACTATCCCAAAAGAAGAGTTCGCTTTTGGAATATATTTCCCATCAGTTGACTCATGGTCTGCTTTCCGCTATTGACCGACAGATGATTCTCGATTTCATTCTCGATCTTAATTTAAGAAGATCGAAAGTAAACCCATTGAGAGCACTTATCCATCCTATCTTGTGGCTGCTTCTTGTTCTTGTTGAGCTTCAAAGAACTATATGATCTTTCTAGGCTTAAAGAATAAGAAAAGCAGTGTCACTTGTTTAAGTCAAGCACAAGTAATTAAAGCAATTGGAGACCGAAAGAATTAAAGTGAAAGTAATCCCGGAACTCAATCTAAATAAGAGTGAAAGATAAAGAGATATTGATTTTGAACAGCAATATTCATAATCGTAAAAGAGCGAAATAATCGTAAGTGTGCAAGCGCGATCAAGCCTTTGATTTGTTGTTGCAGGGTTATTCTTTGTTGTTGCAGTTTGGGAGGGGGCGCACTCAGTCCAGCCATGGAACTTGGGATGACATGGCTAGGACTCTTACTGTGACTCTATATAGGGCGTTTTCTTGCTGCCCTAGCTCATACAGATAAGGAAGAAAGAGAGACTCTATTGCCAGAAGGACCATGCACCAAATAATGACATTGACCAGATAAAGACGTTGCTGAAAGACCAGATATCACACGTACCGAACGACAGATCGACATCAATCCCTTTCTTTACAAGTATGAGTTGATTGCCCGAAAGAAGTAAGTCGCCCAGAAAGAAAGAGTGAAGTTTATTTACAGATACTAGTACCTGAATGACAAGTGACTAAAGCCAGAAGTAAAGTCCCGAGAGACATAAAGATTGACTATCAGCCAAGAAAGATTTACTAGACAGAATGGCCAGTGACAGAAACAAATACATTGACAGAAAGAGTCACCGACCGGAATGACATGTATCCGAAGTCCTCTCCATCGAATCTCATTGAAAGAGTAGGTAGGGGATCGGATATCGAATCTGAAGAGGGCCTTCGAACGTATCTATTTGATCCCCACCTCATTCTCTTTATTCCTCTCCTGGAAAAGCATATAACGGCAAGTGATCTCCAGACTCTTCATTTAAAGATGTTGAATGCCCGGACCCATGAACTCTATTCATAATTACGTATCTAAAGGAATCAGCTCCACCTCCACCATTAGCAGCATTTGAAGCTCCATCTCCTGCATATCTCCCTCTGCATTGCCAGCTAACGAAGCTGAACCAAAGCCATCTCTTCCAGCATCGCCAGACCCAGGCTCTGAACGTTCAAGGAGTCATCCCAGGGCTCCCTCTAATGGAATCCAATGCTTGAACATACAAATAGCAAGACTTCTACTGGGAGGTGGGGAACCCGGCAATACTGCTATTCCTCTATCCGATGGAAGCTACGAAGCATCAAATCTCTCTCCTGACCCAGCCCCCGATCAAGACCAGTTGCGAGCAATATAAGCCTTTATCTCTGCATCTCTATTGTTCCCAATCAAGTGATCCTGCTCCAAGCAGCTCCTTGTCTCTCTTCAAGTCCACCTTCTCTAAAGGCGGAAGGAAGAAAGCCATCAACGAGCCAAGGAGGCGAACCCATGAAAGGAAGTGATCCCTGAACCGCTAGTGAAGTCTCAAATCTCGTCCCAGCAGAACCCCACCTAATGGCTGTTCCAGGTCAGACCTGTCTAGCTTATTCTTCATTACCATTACCATTATCTCGCTGCCTTTAGCAGTGCTAATAAGTTCTCTCTCTTCTGACTCGAGCGATAGCTCAGCTTGGAAGGAACCTGCCGCTACATCTCTCTTTTCCAAATGTGTCTAATCGCTTTGCTTTCTATAACGCTATTTCTCATCCTGATTGGGTGCTAAGCTAAGCGGAGCGGACTCTCGGCCGGTAACTACAGGTGTTACCCACTTCTTCCTTATGCTATGCCCATGTTTTGATCCTGCATCCGTTCGACCATAGTCGTCAAAGAGAACCCCAGTTAAAGGGGATCCAAACCCAGCAAGCATCCTTTTCTTGACCTAGATCGGCCGTATTAGCTTGTTTACCACTCCCACTGGCGTAGGCACGGAGCCCTAGCTAAGTGTAAGTTACCCGGCAATTGACAATGCTATTTTTCTTGCTCATCTATTTCCCAATCTCGGCCAGTCGATACGGAGTTCAAACTCTTTCCCAGTGTTCGGGTTGAGGGAGCCATCTATGCCTGCGACGGAGGGAGATCTTCGACTCCTATAGAAGGAGCATAGCATAGATCTCGGACCCTAGCTAGCCCTCCATGAAGGCGTGAAGCGAGAAAGGTCTACCCCACTACGAACTCGACCTGTAGCGAAGAAGGTGATAGACTCGCGGTAGGATAAATGAGACGAGATGGAATACCAGTCCTCGGTTCATAGATAAAAGCAAGACGAGATCCGACGATGTAAGATGAGACTGGATTGGATCTCCTACGCCTATCCTTCACATGATTGATCTACTTAATAGCCAGTAGGCTATTCTTGTTGAAGATAGGATGACTCCAATATAAAGACTCCGGCAGTGGCCATTGATCATAGTCGTAGCATGGATGAGAGCATAGACAAGAGGACCGACCCTTCAGGTAGCCAGAAGTGCATAGGGCTAGAAAGAGTTCGGAATGGAAGAACAACTTAGTGGAACCGTAGTAGGACCGATAGAAGAGCAAGAGAGAAGAGCTATTCATTCATAGATGACCAAAAAGGCCTTGTTGTGTCCTAAACAGGTGAAGCGAGGCTATCCTTGTGCACGTCGGAAAGCATCCTTCTCGCTATGGAAGGTGTGAGGCAAGATGGTGGTGCTAGGCACAATATGACTCCCTCTATTCGGTGAGTGAACTACTTCATCCTACCGTTCTATGCTTACTCCATTCCGTTCGGACCTCTCTTGGGAGAGCTCCTCTCTCACTCACTTATATAGCTATTAGAGAGAAGGCTTGCTATCCAACCATGCCATGAACGGTCGACAAGAGTGCTGCTTCTGTCTTCTCTGTATCATGATACCGAAGCGAAGGGCACGAGGGAAAGAATCATTCAATGCTAGGGAGCGGGGTGAAAGGATGAGAACCTACTGGCATCGATACCGCCTTTAGGGACTTACTTATTAATTAGCTGTCATCACTACTCTATGGACCAGGGGCTAGCCCGCTTGAGCGATTCCTTACCACTCTTACGCTTTGGAGATTAAGGAAACCATGCTCCACCTTCTGCAGATGAGCCGAATTGAGTCCTTTTTCTTTTCAGAGGTCAGCTAGGAAAGGGGGTGGCCACTATTCTTAGTAGAAGATGCCAGTTTAGAGGATCCAGAGAGCTAAGATTCGATAACGGAAATGACTGCTAAGACCCAGGACCATTCCCTTAGTCTACTAAAAAACCTTTAGGTGAAGAAAGTTCTGCCTCAGTACACGAAATCAATATCGAGACAGCTCAGCCTAAGGAGACGAAGACTACTTCACTATACGATAATCCCAGGGGTTATTACCCACTCCCGACACCTCCATTAGGAAGAAGAGGCGCTCGAGAGACCTTCCCAGTTAGTCAATTAAGGCTTCCCACTCATTGATCTGGACAAAGGGGAGGTCTGATCTTGATCTTATTCCACAGAGACATAGGAAAGACAGAGGCCCTTGGACCTTATGAGTAAACCGGACGAAGAAGAAGGAGTTGACCCTTGACTCACTACCACTGCCGAAGTGACTGGATAACTACGACAAAGGGGCTCAAATCCAGGTGCCTAGAAGCAGCCACCCTTGAAAGAGTGCGTAATAGCTCACTGATCGAGCGCTCTTGCGCCGAAGATGAACGGGGCTAAGCGATCTGCCGAAGCTGTGGGTGGCTTACTCTTTTTTATAGAAGTCTTTACCTTATGACTGCTGCAATTGGAGGGAGAGGCTGGTGAAGGCAGGTTTAGTGTCCTAATAACTGATATCTTGCTTTGAACTGACTTAAGAGTAAGAGGGCCGGTTAGAGTAGATTAGATTTCCTAAACCTAGTCAAGGAGAATACCTCCGCTAATAACTACCTCTTTCGAACCTGAACCAGTACTGAGATAAAAGGAATAAAAGGAGGGCAAAAGCATAAGGTAAGCTCCTCGGTAGCGGGAAAGAAAGAAGCACCTGTTGCGAGCAAGTATGACCAGAACCTTCTTTTCTTCCTGTTCTATCCGCGAGTGTTCTAACGGCGAAAGAGAAGCGGAACTCTCCTTTTTAGTCTCTAAAGATGTACGCTTAACGCGAAAGAGTGTTGGAGGCTAGACGGTTGCTAGCTTGACTCTATTCTCTCCCAGAAGCTTTGTGATAGGAGAATCTTCGTATTTCCACTGGATGGATCGATGGGATGGATAGGGTGAGTGCCCTTCTCCTCTCTCTTGCTTGTCCGAAGACAGGTCTCCAATCCACTGACTAGCGGGATAGTTTTGAGGAAAGAATCGCTATGAATTAGAAGACAGTACCACCCTTCTTCACTCGAGTAGGAGAACAATCTGCCCAGCGTTGACTCAAACCGGTCTTCAGAAGAAGAGCTTCACCGGGCGGTGGGCAACAAGCTCAGGCAGTTCCAAAGTCCAAAGGCAAGTGATTTCACAGCTTTGACGAGTTTTGTTGTTATTAGGTCTTATAGATACAGGGGTGACTTCCACTATCGCTGAGATGTTTGAGAAGTAAGAAGTAGTAAGCGATGATGATGAATATTAAGAAGATGAAAGAGAGTCTTAGGAATAGTGATGATCCCCTACTTAAAAAAGAAGAGAGCTAGGCGATTCATAATGAGAATCTTCGACAGAGATAGTTCCTTCCGTTTAGCAATCAATTAGATCTCGATTGACTTAGCTTGAAGCATGGCTTGCCGTTTGATGCTACTCTTGGGAACATTGATACATCGACTTTCAAGCATCTCGTAGTTGAGCGGTACTGCCATCAACAGTTCCAACATGGACAAGGACTGCTGAACATGGATGGATAGAACGAGAGTCGAACTCGCATGTCTCTCTTTTCCTGTTAGTTCGGAAAGCAAGAAACCTATCTTCATTGACCATAAGGCATATCTTTTTACACCAATTACTGGAACCCCTCTACTGAAAGAAGAAGAGTTTCAGTTTCTACTTTAGCTTCTGAAGTCAGATTGGAATTTATGCCCTCTGGTATCCCGGCTGTCGCCGACCCATTTCAGGTCACACAAGGCTAAGCTCCTGGGAGAGGACTACCTCACTTGACTATAAAAGCAAAGGGCAGAACGAATCTCTCTTATCTATGATAATTCTTGTCTAACTTTCTCTCTTCCTATTGAAATGAATATCGTTTACTAAGAGAATAGTAGAGCTCCGGTAGACTAAACTTCACACTTGACTTTCTTATCGTTCGTCCGTTCCAGGTATTACAAGAAGTATGTAGCTCTTTCTCTTTCTCCTTTCAAGTATTATTCAATTCCCGGGTATAGAGTCACATAGCTCGGTAAGAAGTCAGAACTCAGCTACTACTGAACTCATTAACTCAAGAGCTAGGGAAGGGTACGAAGTTACTTTCCCCACCATCTTCGGTAAGGGGTAGCTCTGGAATCTGGATATGGACTTGAAGAGCGAGAACAGGTGTTGATTTTGTCACGTCTTTCAGTACTCGGAAATAAGTAAAGTACATCAATCGGTATAAGGGCTCCGCATTTCTGGGCACCTCTCAGTTCAGTTATCCGGAAATGAAGCAGGAAGAGATATACATGGCAGCTAGCTGAGAACCCGAATGAATCTCCTGCGCCTCTATCATTTGGCCGAGAAAGGCTTGGCATAATATGAGAGGATAGAAGATAGAAGAAGGGCGCTCCAGCTATGTGCCATTGTCAAAATGTAAGTCTCCTGATAGAAGATACCCAAGTTTTATGATACTTACCTAACTCGCTACTTTTATTCCGCTCGTTCCCTATGGTAGAGCACTTCGTTCATGAGTTGCTATCGCTTTAGCTGTGATAACTATAACTTAAGCTATCTTCTCGAGTGAAAACAGCTTTCCTTAGGATGAGCTTTTAGGGCAAAGTAGAAAGAGCTTATATAAAGCGGCGATACGAAGAAGACAGATGGATAGAGGGATACTGATACTATAAGAGGACCTACTCCTTCTATTCTCTTTCCCATCAAGCTATGCATGCTTACCTGAAAGTCCTTCTTTAAAGGCAGAATTTCTTTCCGGTATGATCTTCCCCCGTTTAGATGATAGGGGGGCTAAGCGGTCGGGTCATGGATCTTGCACTTCACTTGAATAGTGCTTTTGAAATGGCAAAGTCAAGAACCAAGCTGACTGAATCGAATCTCCTGTGCCCTCTTCCTTCTCCTTCATTGATCTAAGAAAACTTGTGGGTCTTCTAGTTGGTTTGTTAAAGGAGACTTAGCCACCTGGATTTGAGCCCCTTTGTCGTAGTTATCCAGTCACTTCGGCAGTGGTAGTGAGTCAAGGGTCAACTCCTTCTTCTTCGTCCGGTTTACTCATAAGGTCCAAGGGCCTCTGTCTTTCCTATGAGACTTGAATATAAACTTCTCTCCTCATGCGCGCAGCACGAAATTATGTTCCTCGGCCACTGGATAAGGGGAGGAACTATACGCATGGACAAGGAGAAGGTCGGGGCTATCATATTAGCAGTGAGACTCGGGGAAGTCGCTCTAGCCAAGGCGGCAAGCAGAGATTTCAAAAGATCAATGCTTGCCGCCCCTTTCACACACGGAACACGAACCCAATATCATCTTACAATAGGTTAAAACGATCAAAACAAATCACTCTGAAAGCCAGAAACCAGTGCTTTGTAACGCTTAGCTTCTCCTATGCTTGATCAAAAAGACCAGACTTCACCGCTCGGGTAGTGGTAGAGCTGTTCACGATTGAGCTAAGAGAGAGAACAAAGTTGGTTGTATGAAGGGCAAACAGGCAAAAAACTTTGCTCTCTAGTTAGAGTACCCCTCGCGGTATTTACTGATGTATGAGTGACTGATCACATCTCTATTAGTTACTACCAGACGTTATAGCGATCGCGTTATCGTCTTCTAGATCGCTACTTCCACTCAAGTACAGAACTACTAGCCTAACTCCAACTCACGAGCGTAAGAAGAGTTACTACTAGTTACTAAGAAGAACCGAACCCTGCTCTAAGAACTGCTAGGCAAGTGAACGTAGCGGAGAGCCGTTAACCGGCGAGCGAGTGAACGATCTCTGCTAACTCCCGAGCCAAAGGAAGAGCTACTTATAACCGCTCAAGAGTATCAGTTATGACTTATGTAGGCATTCCTACGTGCTCCTCCTTGCCCCCTACTTAAGAATCTAAAGGTTTTGGATTATGTCGTGACGCTTTGGTAACGAAGGTTACCGGGGTCTAGGTTTATGGATGGATTCAGTCAGCGCCAACTCAATCAATATCAACAACATGTCGTTACCGGTTAGGTTAGGCTTGGTTGATGACTTTGTCAGAAAAGAAAGTAGGGTTCGGGGGTTCATTGATTAGTAAACCTCAGGTGCTGGTAAGGTCGGGACCGTGGTCGTCCGTCTCCGGTTTGCCGGCCGATAAGATCTCTGAGATTGACCAGCCAGCTGGGGCTATTCCTTTCTATTGAAAAGGAGTCAGCTGCTTCCTCGCATGGAGGCGAGTAACTTCTATTCTTTTAACTAGCTAGCCATATGAGAACAGAGACATAGAAATTCTTTTCTTACAGCTGCTAAAGGATACCGGACTGCGACCCGACACGAATGCCAGTGGGCGCTATTGCAGTCACATTGGCCCTGCCGCTTTGTCGAACGGAATGCTATGTCAAAGCTCAAACAAATTACCCATTTCTAATGAGACGACTCTTTTATTTCTTCTCTTCTTTCTATACGCTATTCTTCTATCTAGCGCTTTTCTTCTATTTTCTATTTATATGGGAATCTTGTTAAGATTGAACATTGCCTTTCTGGTTCTATTCAACTTTGTTTTTAAGATTATTCCAGTTAAAGGATCAGGCTAAGAGAACGATAAGAGCATAAAGAGAGCCAAGTCATAGCGACTCTTATCATTAAGATTCGCTCTATTATGACAATACTTCTCACACTTTCGTTGACAATCTATGATACTTCATCCCGTGTCTTGCCCCGCAGTGATTTCGACTGGCCCTTGTAGCTCCGGGCGGCGATCGGGACTATAATCGCTAAGGGCAGAGCGTCTCCGTACCGTGAAGGAGACCTCGTACCGTCACTCTCAACAACCAACATGAATGAACATCCTAACGGAGAATCTTAAAACGTATTGCTAAAGCATGATGGAGCATAGCTGAGGGCAGCGGTGGTACTTGCGAATAAGTACCACCCGTACCGTCACTCTTAAGGCAGGAGGAGATACTTTTCTCTCTTCACCTGCAAGGGCTGTTGATCCGTAGGTTTTGTTTATTATTCCGTTCGGCCCTATCTCTCTCTTCCAAGCCTCTTCCAAAGAGATCCTTCTTCACTCACTTCACTCAGAAGCCAATCTGCTTAGAGGGGAACTCTTAGTTCCCTCATCTACTTTATTGAATAGTCGGAAAGAGATGCAGTCGATCTCTCTCTATCTATGATACAGTTCGTGCAATGCGGTAGATTTCAATCTCTATCCCTAAAACAAAGCACTCATTTCACCGTTTAGCTCATCGACTGTTCACCGTTCATTCAGGCTTTGCTCGCTGTAGTCCAGCTCCCGGGGTCATAGCTCTTGATGGGTTGTGTGTGGGAAAGATGGAAGGCTTGCACGCTGACGGTATTGGAAATCGTGTTTTAATCGGTCAAATGGGTTCAGTTCAGTCTCGTCAACAGGGCTTAATGCACGCGATAGGGATGGATGACTTTACGATCTGCTGGGATGAGAGAAAGCAGCAATAGAGCGCCACTAAGCAAGGAATAAAAGACCTGCAAGCGAAGCACCATACATGCAAGGAAGCGTTAGCTACCGATCAATAAGCGAGGAAGGGAGCCTACTAAGCACTTTATTATGACTGGATGCCGCTCTTTCTAGTGGTAAGTAGCTTTTGTAAGCAAGATTAGTTGGGTTAACAACCTCTATATGGGAGCCACCCATTATCAGAAGTTGAGTAGTCTACAAAGTGTGCAACACCCCGTAGGACAGAATTGGGACCGACTACATCTATTTATTGTGACTCAGCTAGCTGGGGAATCAATCCTAGATCTAAAGAAAAGAGTTCAGATCTTGGATCTATAACTTCTAGCGCATCTGCCTTACAGCACGCCTCTCTTTTAGGAGACCTCTCTTTTTACTTCCTTGATCGGGAAACCGGCGAGAGGACGGCATCTGCATAGCACAAGGTCTAAATAAAGGGGTAGTTGTTTCCAGGGACTTACTTTCTATTGCAGACACTTTGAAGCCTTCCTCCAGTCGTGCCGGATAAGCGCTTGAATCCCATTTATTTACAAAAAAGTAGGTCCGGCCCCGACCTTTTCTTTACTCATGTTTAACTGGCCTATGTAACTCCCCCAGAGGCTGTGCTCATAAATGAAGAAAATGACAGCCAATTCAGCTTCTCCTTGCTCATCACTGGACCTTATTTCAGAAGCTTTTATTGTGGGATCCCACTTGGGTAACCATGTGGGTGAGGACCCACCTCTCGATCGCCGACCTGTGTCATAAGCAGACTCCTCTCTTTTTTGAAGTTAGCAAATTTATTTTTATTGAGGAGAGATCCCTAAAATTGAGAATGAGATAGTCACAGGTGCAACCGACCACACGAATAGGTTCCCAATTGTGTTTGAAGACCTCGGATCTCCTCAGTTAGCGGCTAAAAAAGTGAAGTTATTGTAGTTGGAGCATCCCGAGTTGAACCGGCCATAGGGGCCATGTTCAGGCCTCCATCTGGGTAAGATCCAGCAACGCTTTCTGTTGAATGAATAATGGATCTGGATCCCAATGATGACAATGCTCTCGAATAAGAGGGAGTCATCGAATGAAATAAAGCAACTAGGTAAGATGCCTTACCTAAAGCTAATATAGGATGACCTAATCGAGAGGTTGTAGACATAGGCAAAACTTCTTCACTTTAAGCAAGAGCCGGGGCGACTCCTAACAGTAGCGTTATTAGACCAACCAAGGGGGAATATCCATTATGCAAAGGTACGGCCGTAAAAGAGGATAAAGTTGATCTACAAGAAAAATACCCGCTGCCACCAGCAGCGTGTGCCAAAGCAGGAGGTGGCTCTTTCGCTTAGTTACAAAATAAGTAGCAAGGTGTGGGATGCATGATCAAAAGCAGGAACGCGGGTTTCTCGACCTCGTTAGGACGGGACCTATCAACTCTATTTAAGGCCCATTCTCCATCTGTGGCTCGCCCAAGGAGCGTTCCACTTTCATCCGGTAAGCGCCTAGCCAGTCTCTGCTTGGATCCCCGTGCTTATTACCTTCGCTAGAGGAAGGAAGAGATAAAGAAAGTGGCTCAAGCTGAACTTTATCATCTTAGGCGTCTTACATCGATGAAAGTAGATTCTCCGCATCAACGGTAGAATCTTAATTAAATGGAATCGCTGGTTGTAGATATAGAGGTCGTTCCCAGGAATTCTGGACCTAGCAAGGAGGAATTATTTTAGCTTAGATATCCTGTAGTATAGAATAGAAGGACCCCACGTAGCATTATTGTTTGGGTGCTAGATAAAGAAGAAGGGCGACCTACGCGCCCTAACCTGGGGATTTTGCGTATTTCAGCTCTCGTCGTGTTAATTCATTCATTGAAGATTATTGAGTAAGGAATGAAGTAGGCCGTTATCTCCATCGCGGAATTCCGAACTTACCATCCCTTTTAGCGCCCTTAGTGGATCCAGTATTTCAGGCAATGGCTTCTCTTTGAAAAGCGGCATACCTAGGCACGGTCCAACATATACGATCTTGCTGGTGTGCTTTCAGCAGCTGCCGTCTTAAGTATTCTCAGAAAAGAATTGAGACTTACAGCTATATTTTTCATTGGCTGCAGGATTTACAGAGTGAATAGTTGATGCAAGAGCTGGAGCAGAGAAGGCAGTGCTAGTAGCTGGGCAAAGGTCCTATACGTCTGCCATTCCTCAACACATTTCTGTAGACAGAGACTACTTTTATATAGTCGAGTTGACATTTGGCATGAGACAGACGCTTCTAAGGAAATTAGTCTGAGCCTTCCTTCTTCTTCGATAGCATCAATTAAATGGCGCTACTATTGGAAAAGATGGTCAAATAATCGGCTTCTTGCACCGTCAAAGAGGGCGGGAGCATCCTCTTCTGGGCATCTAGATCGATTCCTAAGACCCTCTTATGCGCTACGTCCTACTCCTACTGCAGATAGATGCGCCGACCCGCTTGACTGCTTGACTTTGCCTGCTTTCCTGTCTCAACAATAAGATAAGAAAGGAAATAAGTCCTGCCTAATTCCTTATCCTCCTATAGTCAAGTCAAGGGCGTATTCTCTCCCCCTTCTCTGTGCGCACCGGTAATTCCTTCACAGTGAAAACTCCCTTCGACTGCGAACTCTTAGCAATATCCTTTCTTATATACTTGCAGTTCAGTTCCAAGCCTTCGGCAATGATAAGATAAAGAACCGCTCCGCACCTTCCCTATGTGCAATGCAAGAAGTTCCTTAACAACTCACTAGCATCCTCCTCTGGGCATCTATCTAATAGATGTGTCAAAGAGCGTATTCGTCGCAAACAACCTATTCAACTAGTTGCAACATCTTCTGTAACAACAACAGCCTATTGCATCTTCGATTTCCTGGTATTCAAAGGGGCTACGCGGCCAGAAAGAAAGAAATCCTGCAACCCGAGTATATTGTTAAAGCAGAGTTTCCCCCTGAGCAATGAAGATAGGGAACTTGCCCAAACCAATAGCATGAAACCAAAAGCATACGCTTTGTTCTTACGAAGACTAAGCGGGAAGGATGGTTTGCAAGGAGGTCTACTGGCAGAGCAGGAAGATAGGCAAAGGGGGAAGCGGCTAGAACTTCTCCTCCAACGTAGCTGGTAAGGCTAGTGTAATACCTTATTGAAGCGGATAAAGCTTAATGAAGATTCGAAACTCCAGGTCCTCTTGTCGAAAGAAAGAAGGTCCGCACTTCCCGGAGCTTAAATTTACACGTGCGAAGCCTAAGTCAGTGTATACGTGAAGTTAGGATCCAGTCGCTTTTGAAAGATATAGATACAGATTGAACTTACAAGTAAGATCGTCGCTACGGGCAGCACTTCACTATGCATTCAAGCTCGGCTTCCTCATAGTCTACCTCTCTAACTAGACCCCTAGGCTCTGCCTCCCAGCACCGACTACCAGGAATAACGTTTAGGGGCGAGCTTCCACAAGGGAAAAGGATGCTACGTTGGCATCCGCCTTAAATATTAAATAGTAGAATCAATTTCCTCGACCACGAATGAAGTTTCAGTTACCTACTAAGCGTCCCCAAACTCGAGCATATCATAAATCTCTTGATGAAGTGGCGGTTGCACCATCCAAAGCAAAAGGAGCAAACTCGATTACGAACTATGACAAGGAGAGTGCTTACTCTTATTCTCGAAATGGGCCAATAGGATTGAAAGAAAAGGGTCAGCCTTACTCCCCAAAGGGAACAGTTGCTTCATTTGTGGGCATGGATTAGCTTATATAAGAAATAAGACCTGAGGCCGTCTCATCCTCTTAGGTACATGTCTAAGTACTCGCTTAGTGAATAAGACTCAAATAAGGTATTGGTCTATAGCGAAAAGAACATAAAAAGGGGGAGTTTCTATGACAATGAAATCGGCTTGCTTCCCTCGGACCTTGTCCTTGGCTTAAGGAGTTGCCTTGGCAAAGGGTTTAATTCAGTAAGCCTGCCAATGTCGAGATGTTCTCAGATAGGGGCAAGAATATCATTAGTTCCTTCGGTTTGCTCTTCGAGTTGGGGTTTGCACGGGACTGGCTAAGCCAGGAGTCTCTTTACTTAGCAGCTACGAGTGGAGCTTCTTGTTCTTTTCTTGAGCAAAGCAAGCTTCGTCTTGGACTTCGGCGTCTTCGACTTCGGCTTTGTAGCTGCTTCCTTCGGCCGTTGGGACTTCCGCTTCAGTGCAGGATATACCTCAGCCTCCGGCTTTGGTGATCGACTTCAGCCTGTGTCTTTGACTTTGTCCTTGACTTCGTCTTTGTAGCTAAGGCTGCTTCTTGTTCTTGCTTGAGCTAATGTAGCTATGAGTTGCTGTCAGGGGTTTCCTGCAGCTGATTTAACCGAACCCGGAATCAGTGCTTGCTTGGATGACCTTATCTTAAAGTCGAAATGTGAGATTGAAATAAGTCGATAAGTCGAAGTGTGAGATTGAACCTTTGACCGGTAACCCGAACTAACCATCTCTCCTTCCTCCATCCACTGAAGAGGGAAGTAAGTACCTCGATTCAACTCCTTCTCCTACACCTCTACCTGGGACATATGACCCGAGTGGTGCCATTGATGCTGATGCCGAGCCAATGGGATCAATACCAAGCTACCTCTTTCCACCACATTCTTCTCTTTCTTCTGCTGGATCCGAAACAAAAAATGAAAAGCCTAGCCAACCTCTTCTTCTCTATCCATTGATGATGACCCAAGTGGTGCTATCGACTCATCTGCTTTCCCACCGGTACCGGCCACCATTTCAATGATTTATATAAAGGACTTGACCCGGTTCTGAATATGATCCAAGCTCTGATCAACCGGTACAGAGCCCGCCCAATAAGGCACTACCTGCTACCGGAGAGGAAGGCGAATACCAGTCTCTTTGTTCCCCCTCTTCTCTATCCGGCCCCACTTTTTCTATTCGATCAAATTTCCACCAGTCTTTTCTTCCGCTCCCCTCTAAGCTGCCAACTATCGGTCCAATGGTTCCCCAATGGATCCAAGCCCGAGGTAAGCATCTGAACGAGAGGAAGGGTAATCATCGGAACCAAGAACGAGCGAATCTCCATCTCCATATTCGAGTCCATCGCCTTATACCCTCAATCATCATCCACTGCTTCTTCCGCAGGCGGAACCGAAGCAATCAAATGAACATCCATCTGCCTTTGTCTTCGCTTTAGGTTGAATTCCGTTCCGTCACTTGCTTTCTTCCCTGGGCTGTCAGTCTGTCTCCCCTGCCATTCATTCTCCCCCACAAATAGTTCAAATAGACTGACTGCTCTTCCCAAGCGATCCAGGCAACTCAGTCTTTCAGCATTCTGTCAATCGGCCAGAAACAAGAACAAGCAAGCCTATACCTAGCGCGGGCCCTGTATCTCTAAAGGCTGTGTGCTTAAATAGTGTAAATCGTATAGCAACAATGCTAAACCACGATTTCTCCTCCTCAAATGTTTCCTCCCCTACGGGTTGACTGGTTGATTACGGGGATGCGTGCAGCTGTGCTTACTGCGATCTAGTGTGAAGAAAGGTTCTTAGCCAACGGTTACCGACTCTAGGAGCCCTGATGGTTTGGTTTCTCAATCCGATGCATAACACTGGAAAGAGGGCATAGCTGTATTGCGGCCTTCAAGAGAGTTTTACGAAAGGCGCCTACAAAACCCCCGTTGCCGACCCAACCAGACCGCAGTCCGTTCGCGTTGGGGCACTACTGGTCGTTGATCCTTCCCGCCAATCTGGTTAGTATTCAGTGTACCGAGAACAAACACGATTCTCTTGCTTGATTCAATGAAACGATCTCTGGGGCTGAAGGCTCATTCTTTGAATCCGATGGCGCTTGGAGAACATAGTAGTCGGACTCACTAGATGAAAGACCGTGATTGGTGAAGGGCTCCCGAAAAGGAGGAGCCCGAGCTAACGGCTAATGTTTGGAAGAAGAGTGACGCCGAAGGGAAGTTCTTCCTGTAGTTGCAGGCGAGGAAGGAATAGAATAAAGAAAGACTTCCTTCTTTCACAAGAGGCAGAGAGCTAGGAGCTGCTAATTGATTTACGAGCTAGGCATGGAAATAAGTTGGGTGAAAGGTTACGTTTAGGCATGCGATAATGTAACTCCCTATTGGACTCATTTATCGTGGCTTAAACGGCTTTCTTTGAATTTATGGTCTTTGATAGTCTTAAGCGTAGGAGCAGAACGAAAAGTCGGAAAGCAGTTGTCAGCTAAGCCATTAAATACAGTCTTAAGTAGTTAAGAAAAAGGCACTTAAGTTGACCTGACTGAAAGCAAGGAATAGAATAAAGACTTCCTTGCTTCTTTATATGAGCGGAGAGCTATGACCCGCTAATTGATTTACGAGCTATCTTGCTCTTCTTCCCGAGAACTTGCTTGTGTGGTGTAATTGCGCTCCGTCGTTTTTCTTTCTTACCGAGGATTGAGCGAAGTAGCTAAGAGAAGCTGTGCCTGTACCGAGAAAGCCTAAGACCCCAACTGGAAGAGTTTAGATAAGGAGAGGAGCGTACTAGCCGAAAGGGATCTCGGCACGCAACTACACGTGGAGGAAAGAGAACTCGCGAGCCGACTACCTTAGTCACTAATATAATCGCTAGAAAACGGGTCTCATATCTCTACGGGTGAGCTACTTAAATAGAGGAATTAGCTCCCCGACAGCATTACTTGACTGCCTTTACTTGATTCTCACATGCCTGTTTAGGGGGAAGAGAAGCAGCCTTCGTTGCCCTGCTCCAGAAGCCTATAACTCATTCTATGGGTAGGAATGCGAAGAAGTGAGCCTAAGACAAGCAAGAGGTTGTAAGTAGGCCTAGAAGGGCCAGGTGTAGATCGTCGTAAGGGCCTAAGAGCCTGGATCGACGGTTCTTCCCTCGATAGAACACTCACTTCCTCCAGCCGGTACCTCAATCAGGGCTGGGTTTTCCTATTTCCCTGTAGTGAGCGGCGCCCTACCTCCATATGGTTGGCCTCAGCTATAGTCCGGTGATCCGAAGTGCGAGTGGCTTGATCTCTAAGACTCGCTTTTCCCTCCTCCCAAACTGCAACAACAAGAGCAACAACTAAGGCAACTAAGAAGAGCAACTCTTATTCTTTCTATTCGTTGGCCTATTTGATTATAGAATAACAGAAGGTAGAGGTGGTCAACGGCATGTGTCACCATCCGCCCTAGGGACGTTCTCCTCCTTCTGTATAAAGCGATCGGCTTAACTCCTTGCACTTAGGTGGTGGAGCCTTACTCGATCAATATCAGCATAATAGTTTGTTCAAGGTGTAGGTAAAGAGAGAAGTTTTCGAAGCCCCTTTCTAAGACCTTCCCTTCTCGAACGATTGTTCATCACATCGTCCCGCACCGCATGGTTACAGAAGCGAGCTAAGGCTAGCTATCCATGGCTTGTTGAGCGCCCCTTCCTTCAGGCTAGTTCCGCTCTAGATAAGAAAGCGACCTAAAGCATCGTAATAGACGCAAGAGCAAGCTGCACCCACCAGGTCATACTGGTCAGGTACTTAAGAATCGGCTCTGTCGCTTGGATTTTCCCGCACCGCCTTCTGCTTCGTTGGTTGTTCAGAGAGAGCCCCTCCCTGTAAGGCATGAGGGGCTTTCATAGGGGGTGGGTCTGTGTGTGGGGGCGTGCCATGCCTAAGAGTATAGGACACCGATAAAGAGGCCCCGCTCTCTTGGGCTTCCTTCGCAAACCGATACAGGGAGCAAAGGCCCTAGGTAGATGTTCGCCTCGCTTCTGAACTCAGTGAGTTATAAATAACGCTTTGTGCTATCTCTCATAGTTGTTTAGCTAGTGTCATTGCTACGGTAAGATTTTTGATTCCTTAAGGTCACAGGCGAATTGAACCGCATCAATAAATAAAGAGTTCACATTGTAATGCTGTGGAGGAGCCAATTCAAATCTTCACATTCAGCAGGTATGCAAGTATATAAACAAAATACCTGCTGAAAGGGAGCCTACTAAGCTCATGAATAAGCTATAACTAGGGCTAGTGGAGTTGATAAAGTAATCAAGAATCTCAATGCGCTTAGGAAGAGCTATAAGGGAGAGCGAAGCTTTTTTGAGAATTAGGCTAGCTCGTGGAACGAGCCGCCATTGGCTAGTTGTTATGATCCATATAAATCTCTTTATTCAAAACAATTTGAGTGAAGCTACGAAAGCAAGGCTTTCTTTCCTGTCCGGTCAGTGAGCCCCCTTCCACCACTGTTGTTTTCACCCGTAGAGCTCTGCTCGATCGCCGAAAGGACGAGTCCCGGTCGTTCACGCGTACAAAAAATGCCTTCTTGCAAGAAGCATATTCATCTCGATCTGCAACTATAGAAGGATCTTGAATTGGGTGTACCCCCACCAGAAAGTGGGTAGTGCCTTTCCCGCTCGGTCTTGATATGTGAATCTTAAATCTGAACGAAGGACTGACTCGAACAGATCACAGGCCCCCTGAGCTCCAAAGGAATCCCGCCTTGACTTGAATAGTTTTGGATCCCTATGTCGATTAAGGCCATGCTGTGAAATGGTGCGCAATGATCAAAAGGTCCGTGCTGAAAATCTAATCCTTTGCACGGATTGACTACTCGTCGGGCCGGTTCCAGCCTTCCTCCTTTCTGATCGTAGGCGGACTAATGGTGAGGAAGTGGTGGATAAGGGGGTGTACCATTCAATGCCAGCTCTAGGGTTTGTTCATACCGGTTCTTTCTTCTGTGCTGTGAAAGAATATTTCTCTCCTCAGGTCAATTCTTCTTTCGCGCGCGCAATTGCTAAAGCATTAGGTCTCACCTAACCGGCTAGGGGCTAGTTTGTTTGTTTCGGAGCGCGAAGAGAGCAGAGCAGCAAGCAAAGCTGATGTATTTCACTGCTCTTTTTCCCTGCATTCCTCTATCGATATTGATTCGCCTAAGACTGAGAATGCCCCCTACCTTACTAGATAGGGGGGGAAGATTGCCCGGTTTATGGACCCTGCGAACCTCGCTGTAAAAAAAAAAAAAAAGAGAGATTGCATATATTGCCTTCAATACCAGTAGGAGCTAGGCATGGCATCGACTGACTTACTTAATCGCGATGCTGATTACTCGCACCGACACCCACGAGATGCAGGGATTAGCATCGAATTATGCCTGAATGCCTTCCTTACCTTTAGAGCCCCTATGTTGTTGATATTGATTTCGCAATTAATAATTGGTATTAAGTATAGAATATCGCCTCGAGAAGTCTGATAGCCAGAACGAGTTTACCAGCCGGGAAAGAGGAATTGTGTAGGATCGAACCGAGAATGAATAGAATAGAGAGGAAAGGAATGAATAGAATAGAGCAAATGCTCTTTCTTAAACCCTTTCCCCAGCTCAGTGAGACACCGACCAAATGGTTCAATGACGCAACTAGAGAATCTGAAACAAGGGGGTGAGATACGAATCGAAAAGAATGGAACAAATGCGGTCGATAAGAGCGAAGGGACACAGGTCGATAAGAAGCTCCAGAGCCCTAGCCCTACCTCTTGCTTGCTGCAGCTTGCTGACCCCGTTCGGCCGGTGACGGAACGGATCGAAATTGGAATGGGAATTTGAAAGGGCTCGCTTTGGAATCTGACGGAACTACATGAGACCTAAGTGGCACGGGAGCGGGTCCCCATACATCAGAATGAAAAAAGTGAAAAGGGTGCCATTTCTTTTTTTGAAGGGAAGGTTCAGTATGGCTGCCCCCTTCTGGCAGCCAGTACATAAAGATTGATTCTCTTTTTTAACTATTGGAAGAGCCGGCTACTCACTCATAGTAGTTCTACTTTCTTTAGTTGTTCAAGCCAATAAGTAAAGTGGTAAGTAAGGATAAAGTGGGCTCTTTCTATTTTAATATTTCTTTTATAGCTTCGTTTCAATCTGCCCCTATCGTTCTATTGCTTTTTGAAGCGAGCAATCGGAAGAAGTCATCCACGAAGGAAGGAAGAATCGTCTTGGCTTAGGAATGGGTGGTTTAAGAGCCTTCTCGTCCGTCGTATGAGAAACCTTATTAGGAAAGGAAAGAGCGAGCCACTATGGAAATCTCACCTTCCAGCAGGAAGGCCCGAAATAGGTCTTTTGTCACTCTCCCATCGCCCCGCTAGGAACAGACCAAGCAAAAGGAATGCAATCAAAGGATAGATGAAATAAAGAAACTAGGTTCAGGAACGGAATTAAAGCCCTACCTGCCTGTTTTATTTCTATTCGACCTACGATTGTGATATACATCCCCGATAGGCAGTTTAAGTTCCTTATTTAGCTTCCTCTTATGGCTCTCAACCAAGGTTTGTTCAAGGTTAGCATATATTAAAAGAGGTTAGAAGAGATAGGACAGCAAAGAATAGATTAGATCGAGCTATCTCTTGTCCTGTCGCTATGGTAGCTAGTCGAATGTAGGGTAGATGTATCTTTACTTCCTTACCTTACTGTTAGTGGTATAAGGACTCCCTCCCAGCTTTCTTCTTTGTAGTTGGATGTAGCTATGGTAGGTAGGTTCAGGAGCAAGCTAGCTGAAACTTGCTACTTGCCTGTAGTTTTCGAGCAAGGAAGGCTAGAATTTCTTTCCTAGTTTGCTTGTGAGCGAGCAGTGTCCCGTTGTATACTGGGATGCACCTGTGTATAGCAGGATAGATAAGACTCGATTTTATCTTGCTTCTAGTCGAAGATCTAAGGAAAAGAGAGTTACATGAAGTGGGCTTTCTGCCAACTCAATCGAGCATGCAAGATGGATTCAATCTGAGCCCCTACTGCCTACAGCTATTACACAAGCTGGTGTAGAATAAGTTTTTCTTTAGATCCATCTATGGTAGAGAGAGCCGGCCTCTGGCTGTGATTCCACCTCAAGCTGCAATTTTCTTTTAACTGAAGCCTTCTTCCTCAACAACCTTCTCCTCTCTGGGTCCTGGATAGCTTCGGTGACTGGGCTTCTACAGATGTTCCGTTCCCTCTGCAGGCTTTTTCTCAGACTTGGACTTCTTTACCACAGGCACCCATTGACCAACTGGTGGCACAGGTACTTTCACCGTCTTTTTCTTCTGTGTCAGTGTGGTTCATTCGTTAATCATATCCCAATCCAGGATTTCACTATTGGGCAGTTACAAGATCGAAGCTTGCTTTGAAATCAAAAGGAATCGGGCAATCGAGATGAATTGAATGCTTAGTTTTGACTTCTTCGATGGATTATTTATAATAAAAAAAGTACGTTAAGCCTTCTTACTACGCTAATCCAAGTACTGGATCATATCTCTCTCCCTTTTTGCCAGCAGATAGATGGTTTGGAGTAAGCGCACTACAGAAGACTAAGATGCAAGCCGGAACTAGAACTAGAAAGCTCAAACAAGGAAAGCTTTGTTCTGCGCTAGGATCGCTTAAGCCGCATTGGAAAACAAATTCCTTTCTGTTGCTTTTTTCCCGGCCGGCTTCTGTGTCACGGTCACGAACACTTTTAAGTCGATTTTGGCTCTTCATTGGTGGGTGATTTAAACCCTTTCCCTCCTCTATCTATCACGCCAGAGCGATATCCATTCAAAGCATAAGCAGGGGAATAGGTGATCGCACCTAAGGCCTTAACTAAAATAATATTGTATCCTGGGTTGGACCAACTCCCATATCTTATTAGCAAAAGAGGAAACCTGCACGAGCTCTTCTTCTAGCTTCTTAAGCTAAGACTCTTTCCTCCATCCCAGAATCTTCACCTAATAAAAAAAGCTTTTCTTCAACAGCCTATAAGTCAAGGTCGTGATTCTTTCAATTTAAAGTTTTTGTTTTTAACGTTATTAGAACTTAACAGGCCCTTCTTAGATTATTTATATTGATTCCAGAAACCCTGAGACAAGAACGATCAAGCTTCTTCTTCTTTGGTTGATGGACAAATACACCTATAAGCGTCAAGCTGTGGATATTTGATCTGATTGATTTCATTTCGTTAAAAAGTTGTCTAGGGCATACGGTCTTCTCGAACAGGGTAGGACGGTGCCTAAGCCTTTTTCAACTAATCGAAGAGGGTGAGCCGCCCCCATAAACCACGTATTCCTCACTCACCTAAGTCCTTCCGAATAGAAATTAAATAGAAGAAAACGTTCGCTAACAAGAAAAACGTGGTCCAAACATTCTTACCTCGCCTCTAACATTCTCTTAGGCTTCTGCCTATACCATAAGCTTATCCCTTCGTTCTTGCTTCGCGACTCGGCTCTAAAACAGGAATCGCTTCAGTGGGTCCTGATCTTTTGTCGAGCCCTGCTTTAGTTTCTGGTTTTCTGGCATTACTTAATAAAGGGTGAGGGTTGTTAGAATGATTTCGTTCTCTACTGGGCGAGCTTTAGAGAAGACTCCAAGCTTGACCCCTCCCACACAGGGGTGACTGGCTAGGGATGGGAGGAAGAATAGTCACCACACAAACTCTATACTTTAAAATAGCGTCAGAAAAAGAAGACAAAAGAATCGAAGTTCTCGAAGAAGCTGTTATAGCAACCTTTACCTGTTTGCTTCCTCCACCTATAGCAAGGGGACAAATCATCCTGTATGAAAGACTGAACCTACAAAAGCAAAGGACTGCTACAAAACCTTAAATCAAAATAGGGTTTTATGCATTAACATTCCATTCAACTAAGCAAATTAATCTATCTTGAATGTGACGTGGATACGATGAGGGGAGTAAGCTGGTCCTAGTCTAACTTGAATTGCAATTTGTGCGGATCAGCCAGAGACCATCAAAACAAGCAGGTAGCGGGCGGGAGCAGCAGTGGACTTAGTGGGCAGTTAGAAGGCACAAACGGGAGATCAAATATGTTGCATGCTAATGTGGAATTAACCACACTAGATGCGAAGGAACTTAAGGGCTTACGGTAGTTACCCGAGGGGGAGAAAGAATAGGCAGAGATTGAATAACAAATGCATTAACGGATAGGGGATAGAGTCGGCAAAGAGCTTGGCTTGGATAGGTGTTCGGATCTTAGTAGAAGATAAGAAGTTCTCGGGTGGGAATGCTTGTTGACTCAGTCTCTGATTCCAATAAGCGACTCGGAACTCTGTTCGCGGTTAGCTGATAATGTTCTTGCTTCTTGCCAGTTAGCTCTCATTAGCTCGAAAGGGACTCGAAGGTATAATATCATATAGTATGACAACGGAACCATTAGCATAGATAGAGGAGTTCCTTATCCCAGTACTAGGGCGAAGGTGGCGAATGGCATAACTACTTCTTTCTCTTTTTACGAATCGTAGTATAGTAATGGTAGAATCCGCTATTTTTGAATAAGCCCAGAGTGGTGGAAGTATATAGTATGAGGATCAAATCTCTTTTTGAGGAAGCAACTAATGGTCCAGGAATGGGAGCTGCTATTGAATCAGCGGAAAAAAGCATCAAAGCAGAGGAATAGCTATCTTTCACAAGCAATAGAGGTGCTGGAGCTTTTAGATAGAATGAGATATTGGGGCTGGCTTTCTTTCTCGACTGTTTAGGAAGAGATAGCTGCCATAAAGAGGGAGTGAGATTCGGCTTAAGTGAGTTCAGTGCCCCGAGAAAATGAGTTCGCTTCGACAGCGAGTTAGTTCAGTGACACTTGGGTATCAATCAACATAAATAAAGTACGACCGACACTTTAAAGTCTTTCAAAGGGTCCGGAAATCTCATAAGAGAAGACAGATCGTAGCTAGAGCTAGGATTCACGGTATCCCGGTTTAATCTCTGATTACCTTCTTCTCCCGCAGCGCACCTTAGGCATCATGGATGAAGGAACACCAGGCATGATTCCAAGTGTTAATGTGAAAACTAGTGTGCCCACTTTATCCGCCTTGCAGCCTGTCAAGGGAGTCAAGAAGGACGACGAAACTTTTGTGGCCCACCATTTTTGAAACCCCCTCTTCTCGGGCGATAGGGGTTCCTCTTTAGACTCCGAGGCTCGAGTTTCTTGTTTGATCTGCCTGCCACTGTTAGAAGACCACACCACAATATTCATCGTCTTTTTCCTTTTGGGCTTAATGCTCTCAATGATGAATCGATCATTCGCTATCCTGAGACGACGGAATGGAAGAAAAGTAAGGAAACCTGCGATGGCTACTGAATAACCTCCTTTGACTTTTAAAAAAAAAAAGCCTTTGACCTTTGTATTCGTTCGCCAAATCTTGTTCAGTTCCATCCAAGCTCGGTTTTGTCTGAATCTTCGTGGAAGAAGAAGAAGCGGTTCACCAGCCACTACATCTGTGGATCCCACCAAAGAATTAAACCTGGCGGCTGCTCGCTCTTTGATCAGTGATTCACCGGCCACTAGATTGATGAATAATCTCTCCAAAATCCGCTTTTTGATCAGTGATTCACCAGCCACTACATCCAGGGATCCCACCTTATTCTCAAACCTGGTGGCTCGGTTGATTGGCACTCCTGTAGGCTCATCTTGCATACAAATTCTGGGGGTCCCAAGTCCTGCATCCACCAAGAATATTTCTTCCCTTAAGCGTAAAACTGCAGATTGTGAGGCGTTTCCACTACATAAGAAAAAACTGGAATTAGATCTTGGAAATGATCGACTCAAATAGATGCTCATTATATCTCAAATAGATGCTCAGCTCATTATATTATATATATAAAGAAGCTTGTTTTTCTTCCTCCTCTTCCTAAATTTACATTGAATTGAGAAGCTCACTTTTATCTTCTATCGTCAGAACGGTAAGATTTTATATTTTATTTTCTCTCCCCCATTTCTGTAACCAAAATCGCTTTGACTTATTCGACTAGACGGGGAAGATCCGACCAACAATCGAGTTCATACCCGGCTCAAGGCTATAAAACCTACCGGTAAGAAAGCCTTCAAGTTCAACATATACCACTTCAAACGGTCTTTGTTTGGTTGCCGAATGATAAGTGGTACCACTATTCAGCCCATGGTAACCAACGTACCCATTCCCTTGGTCTTTCGCTTGTAAAGCATCCCAGGTAGTTCTCTAAGCACAGGTTAACCACATCGGTCTGGCCATCAGTCTGGGGTGGAAAGCAGTACTCATCTTACATTTTTTAGCCTTGTAAACGAAAGAGCTCCTGCCAGAAATGGCTAATGAATACCTGTCGCTGACAATTGAGTGTGGCATTCCATGCAATGAAGATATTATCGACAAAGATCTGAGCGACTCTTGCTGCTGTATATGGATGGGACAGAGACTCTAACATCTAAGGCAGTGAAAGCTGGAAAGGCATTTAGCCCTGTATCCCTTCCAGTTCTAGGGCGATACCCAGTGCTAGCAGCGGATTTTCCAATCGCATATAGATAGCTTATATAGTCTGTTTAAACAAGGATTTTCTCCTAGGTGCTACGAGCAGTCCTCTTCATGAGGTTATTCTCATTCCGATCCCACGTGATCTTTCTTTCGACTACACGGATATTACGGGTGACCTCTTTCCGGGAGCCTGATCATAGGTCCGATCTGCTAATGGATCGTTACATAGAGCTAGCCCGGGGAAAGCAACTCTCTCTATTTTCAGCAACTGAAGGGTTGCGGTTGATGCTTTGGCTGAACGCCTACGTCAGCTATGGAAGATGAATGATGACCTTATCTTAAAGGAACTCCTTTTGAATCTAGTTGCGGCCCTCCGATCTTTACGGAACTGATGGAACTCCATCTCTAACTCCTTGTGCTGCTTCAATAGATACATCTGAGAGCTGGGTCTGCTGCCGGGAGAAGCATAAACCTCGAATCCTGCCTCTGAACGCTATTTGTTCTCGAATCGGAAGGGGTGTTACGGGGCGCCCATGCACTGGAGGTCAGAATCACGCTTACGAACGTCGGGATCTCGCTCCCTATGGCTACAGCTACTGGTCCTTCTGCCAGATCTCTACTCCCCGATATTCCATATCACCTTTCTACCGAGCAAGCTCCATTCATGCCCAACCATCGCACACAAGAGACAGCCCTTCGGACCTATGGCAAACCAGTATCGTACTCTAGGGCGGTCTAGTGAGAGCAAATGATCAAGCAAGAACGTGCCTACATCCGTTGATGCACTTCGTTGACTAGTGAAGGGAGTGAACCCTTGGGGCCCACGTTGCCACTGGGTCGCTCATCTTACTCTAGGGTAGCACTCTCTATGGAAAGAAGAGTGGTTGTGCAAAGTTTGTTTGTTCACACATGCAGCGTGATTGGGGGCTTCCTAAGGTAGTTAGTTCACCACACAGGCATGTTAGCAGAAAAACTAGTAAGTCATCAAATTCATGCCGCATTGCGAGATTACTTGAAACTATCTCTATATATAATATACTCTATAAAAAGGAAGAGCCTTTGTGCTCTACAAGACAAGAATAAAATCAAAGAAATTGAGTTGACGTATGGATCTAGCTGCAGCAACCAGACTATCTTCCATTGTGACTCAAATGGAGCAACTTCAAACTCAGATTCAAGATCGCCGTAGACAGCTTAACTCTCTTTTGAGAAGTGTTAGAACCATGGACCCTGCTAGGAGAGAAGCACGTATTGAGGATGCCAGAGAGAGGATCCGGGCTTTGGAGAGGAGAGTCGAAATGCTGCGAAATGAGCAGCAGGAAATAATTGTGCTGGCTCTCGCCCCCCCCGGAGAATGAACAAGCTTAGCTCTTTATTTTATTTTTGTAATGCTCAATCTCACTACAAAAATACGTTGTTGTGTTAAAATAAAACGACTGGAGGCTGGGATGAAGGTTGCATATTTGGAAATCCTGTCAATGATAACAATTATAGTAGCAAACCCATCAGCTTCAGGTAAACCAGTTATCAAATCCATAGAAATGCTTTCCCATGGGCGAGAGGGTATAGGTAGTGGCTCCAGCAAGCCAATCTGTCGATCATGTTCGACCTTGTCTTGTTGGCAGATAAGGGAAGTACGAACATAATCCATTACATCAGCCCGCATCTTGGGCCAGAAGTACCCTCTTTCCAGTAGTGCCATAGTGCGGTGCCAACCAGGATGTCTTCCCCAGAGAGAGGCACTTTTTAGGCCTTCGAGAGAGACCGTACGGGTGTTCTCGTCGGGTGGGCACTAGCTTGACGCTCAACAACAATACGACTTAGCGCACCTAAGCGATATTATGCCAACGCGGATCAGATCAATCAAATTCATTTTTTAAATGCTCAATCTGACCCCTTTAGCCCTTATGAACTTGCCCTGCGCCTTGAACGACCTCTTAGACTCTTGCACGTGCCCAGCGCCTTTGCGAATAATAGTAGTTTGGTGTCCAAGCCAAGGCTCGTCTCAAAGTAAAGGTCCGCTGAGGGAGCAACTGAAGCTAAAGCCGAATCAGAAGAAGATTAAAAGCAGCTAAATACCTGGACACGACAACTCTGTTTCTAGTCTCGTATCTGGAAGTCAAAACAACTAAGTTATAGTCTCCTGGCAACCAACCCTTGAATTGAACCAATCGGTCCGTCCCAGCAACTCGACACCAAAGGCAACCACCCCGAAAGGTGCTTAATATGGAAGAGTGCCTTTTCTTTGTCTGGGTATGGGTAGCGCTATATATTCGCATTTCATTAATTGGCTAAGCCAGCAAGCCAGCAAGAAGTGAAGCAAGCACTCCCTTCCAAGTGTTACGTCTTCGAAGTGAAGAAACGAAGTGAAACACAGTCTATGGGGTATACAACAAATAGGGGCGCTACCGGTCAGAGGTGCTTTTTGCCAAGCCTGTGTTGTGGGCTGGGCTTAGGGTAGGCTTACTTCAATGGGTTCAAAACAGTTTCCCTGTGGAGGCGATTGGAATGAGGCGACCACCCCAGAGGGAGGTTAATAAGGAGATACTTTATATGAGACGCCATATATTATTGAAAACGGCTCCTCTTCTTCTACGTACTCGAAGACAAGAGCAGCAGCTCCACCTACTACATATAGTAGTTCCTTTGTGGATCGGATCCATATAAACATTTCACGCTTCTAATTGCGTAGAACGTGTCACCTCTCTGAGGTCAGATGTGAACCGATTAGAGTGCTCACAAGGGTGCGCATAGGAGTATCATGAACTACCCACCACTACCAGATGTGCCAATCTCTATCCTATTAATCCGGCGCGAGCTCCGTTCAGTTCATAAGAACGACGACGAGCCATAGTGAGGCGAGGCAGAGTGAGGGAGACGACGTTTAATAGTTGTGAGCTCGCATTACTATCCTTATAGTACCCGGACATACAATAATCCTTATAGAAGATAGCAGCCCTTCCCGAATCACGATATTTGACCAACGACTGATACTGGTGGCTCATTATCAGTCGACACTAATGTAGATCGCCTTCTCTACCCTACCCTCGCAGCGAAGAGACTTATTCACTTCATGATCCTGAAGGGGGTACTGCTTGACGAGCCTGGGGATTTTGAGAGTGATGACGATGGCCCTTAGTGGTTACACTACCCGGGTGATCATAGGGACATTAGTCATGATGATGATGACTTTCACATTGACCCTGGATGCCTGGCCAGGAGGTGACCTAGAGTTTTCTAGTTCGGGTGGAGTTGACCCTGGGTTCTTAGATGAGAGCGGGACACCTATATATTCTTATGAACATGTTATTGAGTCGGAGCAGTCTGACACTGAGAGAGGTGATCCCGAGGTTGATGATGAGTGGTATGCTTCTGAGGGAGGTGACTCCGTTCGAGCCTCCCGAGGTAACCTTCCTCTTGAAGAAGTCTAATCTGATCGCTTGCCGTTGATGTTGATGCGGACAGAACTTCTCACAGAAAAGAGATTTTAGACACTTTAGAACTAACTTCACAAACGGAGAGAATATGCCCTTAAACTCGAAAGAACTTGTTGGATTATTTTTCTACCTCTTTCCGAATTGTTGGAGTGAGGGTGAACAGAACGGAGCTTCAAAAAAGATTCAATCCAGCCGGTCGACATTTCTTTAGACTTAGCTTTCTTTGCCGCTGCGGCGAGGGCTGTGTAATATACATCCAATTGACCAGTCCCATCTAGCTTATGAATTGCGGAAAAGAGGATCTCGCTGATCACAAGAGATGTCGATCCTACGCAGACCACTGCCATACCCTACTCCTTACTTGAAAATAGCCGCCCTTATTAGATTAGGCATGCTCTAAGCATAGGGTAAGGGATGTGCGCTTGTTAGAATGACCTCACCTCTACTATGCTCGTCTAGTAAGCTAACCAGCACTAGGCTATCCTATTCAAGGTCAAAAGCCTACTTCGAGTGAAGCCGGACTTGTCTTGTTCATTGCGTGAGGCTGAATCTAGTCTTATTCCCTCTTGATCCTTTCTTCTCATTAGTGTGGGCCATGTCTATAGTCAATTGTATACATCCAATTGAGTTGGCGGCTCTATACTTGAACTCCGGCGGCTTCATACAGGCTTGCGCCCCTCTGCTTTCTCATTTGGATGTGTCAATGAGTTTGGTTTCTGTGCCGGTGAGTGCGGTTGGTGGCTAGGCTGCATTTCTCCCATTCTACGGTCTCAGTTTGATATCTCTTCCTTAGGCCCATAGCGCTGGTCTGGCTTCCGCTCATCCCATGTATGCTGCCCCTAGGCTCACGGGCTTCTTTCCCCCTCCGCATAGAAGAGCTCCCTTTCTTCACTCACAACAACCGCCAGTAGGTTATCGCCCAGGCAGCAGCCTAGCTTGACGCGCCATTAGTCACTTTCAGTGCAGATGAAGGCCCACAAGGAATAGAAAGAGAAACTTTCACGATGAACTCAATTTGCCCAAGTCGAAGAACCTCTGAAGAACCTACCCGACCACATTCGAGTACAGAAAGGACCTCACCTCCGCTCATAATCCTCTGCTCCAGTTACGTTACCCCTGCCTCTGCCCTCGGCTTCTCCTTCGGACCCTGCTTCCCTCTGCTATTGTCAAACTTAACAGAAGTAAGGCCTACGTTGGCAGCAATTTGAATACAAACTAGTCGTACTAACAGCTTGAAGTCGCTTGGCTTTTGATTCTTAGGGTGGATTTGACCAGCAAGATCCGGCCAGAAAGGATGACTTCTATTGTAAACTGAAAGAGCTGGGATCACCACGTAGAGAGTAGATGTAGTGGTTACAGTGCACTTTGTTTTCCGAACCTACTTTTTTCTGAAAAATGGTGGGCTTTTTTCGCATCAGTTGAACGGGCAATTCAATCCAAATTTTCAGATGCCTTCGGAATAAGTAAAATGGGCCTCCTACAAATCGGTTAGCGGGATCAGATCTTCTTTTGTCATAGATGACCACTAAGCGCCCACGCTACTGGATCAAGGTTCTTTCCTCGATAGAACAGTTCCTTAAGCCGGTACCTCAATCCGAAGTGGAGGGCTGGCTCATCGATTCATATCGTCGAAAACGGGTAGATAGGAATTGACTGAAAGAGCGTAAGAGAAGATCACCAAGGAGTTGGTTATGAAGAGCCTTCTTCCTTTTGCCACCATGGAAGGCAAGTCAGCTAGCTCATCTCGTCTTATCGGAATAGGATTCTCCGTTGATTTAGACTTACATTCGATTCTTCCTTCCTCACTCACTTGTCTAGCCATTCAAGTCATACGTCTTTTGTTCAGCCAACACCGCTCTACTTTTTATTACTTACTAGCGCCCTTCACTTCAACTCAACCTACTTGACTTCCAGCTTATTCCCAAATCAAAGCTACTTGCTTATAAGAGCAAGGTGCGTAGCTGGCTTGTTAAAGCATGGAAAGGTATCCAGAAAGCAGAGTCACAGCTATGAGATAGGCGCCCTCTCACCCGCTACTAAAAGGATTGAAAGTAGCACAATCGGCTATAGGGCTGAACTCCAGATCTACGAATAGCCGCGGGCAAGCACCTTTAAGAAGCAAGTAGCTAGCTTCCACCTTACTTAAGAGCAAGGCGCGAAAGCCTTCGCCTATAGCTTCTACTTCTACTTAGCAGCCCAAATAAAGTACTCCTTTAACACACAAGTACGCTCACGCTAGTACAAAAGGTAAGTGGCAATACAACGTTCTTTAGTTAAGCAACCGAAGAGGCATAACAAGATTTTGATAGTCATAGTCATATTAGGTTCGCAAGCCAAGCAAATATGCCGAAGCCAGCCAAGAGCCAAGGCAATCTTATATTTGCATATTCAATCAGGAATCAGGCCGAGAGAAGCGTTTTTGGCGAAGAAAGCAGTAGAGAAGATAGAAAGGATTGCAGGCTAGATTCATAGAACGAGTTATAGGCTTCAGGAGCGGGGCAACGAAGCCCAGTCTCAGTAGGGGGCTTCTCTTCTATTTGACTAAACAGGCCTGTGAGAATCAAGTAAAGCCAGTCAAGTAAGGCAGTCTAGGAGCTAATTCGTCTATCTAAGTAGCTCACCCGTCAAGATATCTAGGTACGTAAGTTGCTCAAGAATTATTTCAGTCTTTCGAATCTCAAATAGAGTAAGCTGAATCAGAGGAAAGGGCGGCTGCTATCTCACTATTTACTCATGGGCGAGTCAGGTATAAGGATAGGATTAGAAGACTAAAGATTAGTTCATCTTTCAGCTTCAGGTTGCTTGCATACTTCGTTCAGTGGGCTAGTGAGCAAGAGCCGGTTTAGGAAGTTCAGTACTCTAGTAGCTCAGTGCTAGCAAGATTTTAGATGTTCATAGTATATCGAAATATAGGCGGCAACTGCGCTGAATGATGAAGAACAAGCCTACGGTTTCACTCTTCATTTCCTTTGTTCTACGCTCGGCACTATCCACAGATAGGGCCATCGCTCACTTGCAAAAAACAAAGAACAGCATTCAACAAGGAGCTAACATTAACGGAGGGTACTCAATAAAGGCAGGCAGCCAGCCCAGGGAGCAGGCAAAGGCTAGGAACCAACCGATCCAGGAATTTCGTAACAGGCTTATGTTTCGGACCACCCCTTTTCGTTACGAGTAAAAGCGGCTTTCCCTGAGCGGGGAGATCTCTTTCGAACGAATAAGACCTTCCTTTAAAGCGCTCTCTCTACGCGTGATCCGATCTATTGATTGATGAAGAAGGAACTGCTTGGCACCCACCCGGACTGCTTTCTGCTTTAAAGTAAGGCTCTCAAGATCACAGCCATCTCACGATTTGGATTTGAACCAATCAAGCTACTTGCCCGCCCTTTAGTTTGATCGGTCAACGGCTGGGTGGGCCTCAAAACCAATGATCTGCCCAAACGAATAAACAAGCAATCTAACCCCCTCTCTCTAAGTAAACCACGCTAAAGCCTCTCTTTCTCTTTAAAAGAATCCGGTGCTAGTCTTTACTGCTCTCCTCCCTCTCTAGCTACTTTCATACCAGTAAATCTAACATCAGGAAGAGCCTTTTTTGCTTCGATCAGCCAAAGCAAGAAGAATCCATTGTTGGAGTTGGAGGAATACGCGATGCTAGAATGGCTAGTAGAAGGATCCAACTACTCGGAAGGAGAACCTGCTTCTTCCCTTGCGGGAGAGAGAGAGGAAAACAACGCTCGGAGAAAGGTGCGTCGATCATTTCTATCAAGTAGGAGAGGAAGACGAATATGACATTGAAGACCTAAGGGAGGTCTATTTCCTGCTTGATTGGCTGTCATGCCAGTTCAGCTTTCAAAGACCACTAAAGACAAAGAATCTAGTCCTCTATGCACAGCCTAAGACAACGAAGTTGAAAATCCACATGCTTTCCCCCTTGGACTCTAAGAATAGACCTAAGGCTTGAAAATGTTTTTTGCAGGCCGGTCACAAGGGCTTCACATCGAACGGGGACGGGACAGATAGAGGGAGAGGTGGCTGGCTGAGTAGTTTCTCAAATTCCCGACCCGATAAGGGTGGTGGATGGGAATAGATAAGTAAACATTCGAGTACATTGTTTCAGACGCCGACCGAAGACGCATAAGAATAATCCGATGAATCATACATAGCATAGGGATGAATCATTCCTAAGAACCAGAGTCTAGGGCCGCTCTTTCCCAATCATAACCAGCGGAATAGGCCTCTTCCGGGTCGGAAGGCTTCCTTCAGTGAGTGCGCCTGTTCAACTTCAACTCTTTCAGATGCTCCTCGAGCTGTAATATATATTCAATGAAAGCTGGGCTTGGCACCAAGATCTTCACAAGCGAAGAAAGGAAAGTGCTATACCCACCTTCGGAATCAAGAGAAGAAGTTTCACCCCCGAACCCCGACTATACCTGAGAACTCCTCCCCTGTTGTTAGCTCCAAAAGCAAATTAGTAGGTCGAAAGCAAACCTCCTTGTTGTTCCTTCGACTGAGTGAAATTGGAGAGAATTCCCCTTTCGATTAGGGAGTTTATGTTAGCTCCAAGCTAGTAGAATTTAGTAGCGGTTGGTAGAAGTTACGGTCCTGTACCGGTTCGTATCGTAGTAAGGGCTAAGGGCTTGCCTGGCTCAACAAGATCAATGATTTCGGTAAGAAGGTGCCGTCCTCAATCACATAAGCCAAGGGCATAAGCTAAATTATATTCTTTTTGTCTCTGGTAATGAAAGGTTCGGAAGAATGGGACCTGAGACTGGCATTTGGATTACCCAGCTCTAATCTAAAGGCAGCTCGGTACGAACTTTGAAAGCCGCTGTTGAATCAGTAAATGTGGCAACTGGTGGTAACGTATTCAAATAGTTGATTCCGTGAAAGAAACCTCCCTCTTCTCTTAAATAATCAATTTCTAGTCCTCTTTCTTCAGTCATTGATAGAGAGGAATGCCCTAGGGTTTATCTTGGCGGAGAAATGGAACCTGTTGGAGAGGGTAACTAGTCTTTTTAAGTAACAATTTATCTCTCTCTCTTTGACACCGAATCCGCTCTGGGGAACGACTCGGCTAGCTTTGAAGAGAAGACAGAGGGAATAGAATAGGAGGTGGGATTAGTCATGTTGACGAGACTCAAATGACTCCATGGCCAACATCAAGACTTTGTGTCGATAAAAGCAAATTTGATAACCAATGCCAGTCGATGAAGCCGTTGATGGAGCTGTTGATTTTGCTTAAGCAGTGGATTCCGTTGATTCTTTTGAAGCAGCACCAACACCTTTCCACTAGCAAATTGACTACCTACATATGCCACCCTTGCACTCTTGTTTTATCGTCGCAGTTCACTACTCAGAAACGAACATTTTCCTTCGCGAAAACCTAAGCAGTTCGGCATCACATAAGGAATAAAAAAAAGGAGAATGGGTTAGTGTTCTCACCGCCCTATGGAGAACCGATTCAGTTGTCTTTCAATCTCACTTTCCCTTGCACGAACAATATGGCGGAGTACGAGGCTTTGTTACTGGGTCTTGAGTTAGCCATTCACATGGGGACTCTCAACTCGTTGTGAAAGAGGTCTGAGGGGCTGAGGAGGCGATTCGGGCAGAAGTGGAACGAGAGAGAATCCAGCAAGAACAGCAGCCTCGTTCGCAGTAACCAGAAAGGCCTCAAGCTCCTCCTACTCCTCAGGAGGCCGAGCGAGAGGACGTCATCGACTACAAAAAGTTATTCTCCAAGATGTCTGAAGAGCTCGAGAATCTACGGTTTGAGAACGCGAAGTTACAGAGGCGAGTCGAAATACAAGAAATGGAAGCGGCAGATCAAGAAGAAGAAGATTTCGAGCCTCCTCGTCGACAGCACTCAGCACGAGCAGTCGAGATCGACGATCCATCGAAGTATAGTTCCCATTCTTTGGCCTCTACAACGAAGACTTCCTCATCTGGCAGGTCGCTTGACACTTCCTCGCTGTCCAGCACCGGGTTTTCCGCTAGTAGATTTGCCATCGCTTGCCCTTTGATCGCGTTCTGTGGAGTGCAAGTAAGATCTGCACTCTGAGAGCTTTAATAGCCATCTGACGGTTCTCCTTGACAATGCCGGTTGAGTCAACATGTACTTGATAGGGTCCGACTTGGTCACTAGTTGCACTGGATGAGCGAGTAGATAATTCCTCAACTTCTGAGCAGCGAATACCAAAGATAAGCACACCTTCTCGATCCTTCGGTATCGAGTCTCTGCCGGTTGCATCACTCTATAGTAAACTAGCCTTTCTCTTCCCTGTTCATCCTGCTTCTTAACTGCAAAGACTTCTTCCATGCGTATGTATTTTCCTGCTCGCATCATCAGCTCCGTTAGTGTCTCGGGCGTAGACCCGGTTCCTAAACCTAGTTGGGTCAACTTATGTGTAGAGCCGAAAAGTGACTCTTTCTAATCTTCGATAGCATAAAGGTGCGCACCTGCGAAACTACATCTCTTAAGAATCCCCACTGATAGAATGAGGAGGGGCAATTGATTGATTAAAAGTGATAGCGGATGCTGGGGGAAACCATTAGGAATGCTCAACCCTACCGGGCTTGGGCCCATATCCTTGATCAATGGACGCGACGCTAGTTCCTACTTCCACGAAAGCTGGATTGCAACTACTGATGTCATTCTTAGACGTTCAGAACCCTCGTGGAACTCAATCACTGATAGCCTCATTCCGGCAAGTGCGAAAGACCAAGCTATTCCATACAAGCCAGAAAAGACAGGAGGAGCCCAGTTTACCGTCTCCGTACTTTCGGAGGAAGAGCATGAAGCTTCCCGCGTAACGACGGCCGAGGTGCCTACAGACCAAAGCATAGTTCCTATCCGATCGGGGAGCCAATCCGAAAGGGGTCAGAGCTATCAGTGGCTTCCTCCCTAGCTCTACTGGTAAGGCAGATAAGGAGGCTAGCTGTAATCGCTTGCATGTCGGTCTCTCTTACGTAGCAAGGTTGGTACACAGAACTATCATGCCAGACTAAAGGTGCCAATCAATGCAAATGATTGAGAGCATGCCCATTACAGTAGCGTAAAAGCGATACAGTAAGCGGACAAGGCGGTCAAGTGAACACTTTCCGAACGCCTTAACCCGGAGCCTGTACAGGCCAGAAAGAGAAGCGACAAGGGCATATGCCATTGATAGAGGGTTTTCCATTGCCTATTCAGACAGCCTGATACTAATAACAGAGCGGGATAGACATAGTTTATCCCTCTCCTTACGTATTACTGGTATGCCATACCTCTCTGCATATCTGTCTGTGGATACGCATGGAGCGTAACGAGCCTAACTTTATATAGTGTAGGGAGTGGGCTATCTTCACATAGAGTTGTTATCAACCTATCCTATATCCGGGTAGTGACCCAGCCTTTATTGAAGTGATGAGCTTTCAAGATGAAGACTCTGTTAGTTCGCTTCCACTGGATTCGATATAAAGAGATAGCTTAGAGGGTGTTAGTTATCCTTTCAAAGGTCTTAGTCAGCTTCCTTTCCTTCTTTTGATGGCTATTCCCCCAATGAATTGCCTTATGGATCCTCACCTTCACCACTTGCTTTGCGTGCCGGTTAGTCTGCCATTCGCCCTCGTATAATGAAAGATTGGGCATCTCCTAATATCATTATATATAGTTGGATTCCAAAGCGGGGCAATACAATAGAAGAGTGAGGGGGCAAAAGACGCCAGCTTCCCGCTTCGTCTCACTTTGCCTTTAATAAGATAGATATAGTCTGCATGAGCCCTACTGAAAGGAAAGACTCGTTTCTCCGCTAATGAAATAGATCGGTCTTCCCGCTTAATCAGTACAAGATTCCCTTCCTCGCTTATTGATCGGTCGCTAACGCTTCCTTGCATGTATGGTGCTTCGCTTGCAGGTGATGAAGTCCCATGCTTTTCTCTCTTTTAGGCGTTCGGAAAGAAACCATCTGGTATCCGCGATGCTATAATCTGATCATTGAAAGAAATATACCTGCTATTTTAAGAAAGATAATAAACAAGTACTAATATAGTAAGCTCCCCCTTCTGACCAAACTAGACGAGGGCCGCTTCTTGCTCTCTCCCACCACCTGGCTAAGTATAGAGCGCACTTACAGAAGAAAAGGCCAATTCGATCAAGTAGTTCGTGGCCCCATGATAACAAGAACAGAGGCACAGCTTCTCCTACCTTACAGCAGCAAAGGTTACCGGACTCCGACCCCCTTGGGGGCACTACTGGAGTCGCATTGGTCCCGCCACCTTATCAATAATTGAAGAAGCCATGCCAGTGCTCTCACTCCCACGGTAGCAATTTGCCCACCCGTAGCTCAATCCCATACAACTCTCCTCTCTATTATATGATATATGATATGTTGTTATCCGCCTTCGGCTTCGCCTCTATCAGTTTTAGTCAACTAACGCTAAACATTAGATCCCATCTGTTGGGTCACAATCTCCAGCCCGAAATGACGGATCAAAGGGAGTAACGGGCTAGCCTATAGGAAGAAACTACGACCCCACCACGGTACAGCCAATAGAATAGCACAAGCTCAGCTGCCCTTGTCGCTTCTCTTTCTGGCCTGTACAGGCTCCGGGTTAAGGCGAGGGGAGAATCCACTACTCGATCTCCTACTCTTGAGTAGAAAGAAAGGCCACTGCAGCAAATTAGACTCCATCAACTAGAATCGCCTCCCTCTGAATCGTACAGGTCAACGAAAGAGGCTCGAGCAGCTTATGCTTACTCGAACAAGAGAGTCGACGTACGTACCTTCTTTCTGAAGCAGTGTGCCTACTGAGTGAGACAGAGACCTGACCCTCGCTTCATAAGATGTGTGCTATGTCCTTCCCTCGGCCTGTGTCTTTTCAACCGCAAGCCAGCCTCCGATCGAGCATGGTATGATGGGGTACATGCGGTTAGACGGGACTTCTCGCTGCTACGAATAAGTATTACTTTAAGTCAAGACGTACCTGCCTGCAGCATGGAATAATAATAGCGGTGAGGAAAACTAGAATGGGAGGGTCCAATCTCTTTCTTGAGGAACGCTAGGCGGCGGTCCTATACCATTTCTCAGTTCTCTGACTCGTGGCTACTTACTTTTTGTTGATTGGACACTCCTAGCGGTTTAGACAGATCAGCTTATAGCATTTCAAGCTTCGATCGTACGGAGTCTCCTTCACGAGGCTCACAGAGCTCGCCTTCTAAAGAAGCAGAGATCTATGGTGTGCTTTGTTTGCCCTATTGCGCTAATGCAGACTACCCAAGCCTTGTGGAAAGCATCAGTCAATAGCTGGTCTAATCCATACGACAAAGAAAGCCACTGAGTGGGGGCAAAGCATCAGTAAATAGACCTCTACAGATTGACTCTAAAGATGTCCTCTGGATCTGTACATAAGTACACTAATAAGGCCGCCTACTGTGTCCAGTGGATGACCCATCCCTACCAAGCAGCCCAGCCAGAAGAGGTGCGCTACTGTTTGTTTCAAAGGGTACTGGAGCAAAAAAGGTCACTTGCTCACAGGTTGATCAACCAACTGAGTAACGAAAAGGAGGCGTAGCGTAAGAAGCGACCATCACCATCCTCGGCGCTTGGACGCATGGCAACGGCTCACGTATATAGCGTATACTGTTTAGTCGCACTCACATAGCTACTAGTTCCGCCGTGGACAGTCGAGTCGTTGCTCTCCATCTGGTCGGTCGGAGAGGTAATAAATGCTTTGGAAATCCCATGAGGTAGCCGCTACCGTCTTTTGTGCCTCGACGAAAGAAAGTGAGAAATGAAAAGAATGCGATATATAATATATTCAGAGTCAGTCCTAGAATGAGTCCTGCTACTACGTCTAATTGACTTCTAACGAAAACAAAAGGTGGGATCAGCTTGAAAGGAGGGGTCAACAAGGAATGGGATACTATCCAAAAAAATACACAACCCATGCCTGGTGTCTTCCTTTCTGTTTTCGAGCTGCACAAAAAACACTTTCCAACGCAGCGACTTCGTAAATGGCTAAGTCCAATCTCAAGATTGGAAGAGCTGAAGAGCGGTGGTGTACCATTAGGACAAGTACACATCACAATGCCCAATGAAAGCGCATCTGTGTTAGCACAAAGAAGCAAAGAAGTAGCAGTAATGCCAGAAATTGCCCGATTTAACGATGTTTTCTGGAAAAGTATGCTGAGTCTGGCGGCATCCCGGAAATAGTTGCTAGTGCTGAAGATAATAAGTCAATCGTTACCAAAGGAAGGGGCGTTGCGAAAAAACAGATGCAGGTGGCAAATGAGTTGAACACTAAGATACTAATCACGTGTCTGCTAGTAGGATTCAGAACATGGTAGGCCTATGTACCGGATCTACTGCTAGCAAACCCGGAGCTGTCCTGCTCACCACTGTACGCAAAGCTACTAAACCCTTCAATTGAGTATAAGTCAGGATCATCCAACGTTTTTTTCTCTAATATAGCCAATTTAATGTTAAAATCTGACCATATTTCACTAAGAGCATGTGCTTTTAAGTTCTTATACCTTGTATTGTCTTCTGAATTAGGAACTTCTTTATCATCAGCTACTTCATGAATATCAACTATATTAGGAGAATGATCAATTTGACTATCAATATTAGGATAATCTACAATTGAACTATCTGAATCTGAGTATGTACAGAAATTTCGTATAGCATGGTATGATACACTACTATAATTAGATTTACAGGTAAATCGATATACAGGTCTAGATGACATAGATCTTACAGGCTGGGATATGAGACTTCGGTAGCAAGATCTGCTGTTAGAAGTCTCAAATTGAAGTGTATAAGTGAAAGTATTCGATGAAGAACTTGTACTAAAGTCCGTATGAAACAACCTATTACGATCTTCTAGCAGCTTATGCGTACTATTCTTCCCTTCCTGGTATTTGAAAAACAAAATGTGACTACTACCTTCTAGCTGCACCGGGCATACGCATACTTGACTGACTGGGGAACTAGTAGCTCTTAGGAAGCCAACCCGGGTGTTTCAGCCTTTGCTGTATGAGCCCACCCGACCAACTTATTGTTAGTCTGAGTCCTACCTTGCTTGTTCCCTCCTAGATCATGGGGATTTCCTTGTTTAGTCTCCTTACCGCCCTACCCTAAATGAGTTATTAGTTAGAACAATGCGAACCCTAGTTCTTCACTCTTATCAGGCTTCCTTCCCTAGCTTTTAGCCGAGCTTGAGCCAACACAAAGGATGTCCACATTGGCAGTATCCGAGGGATATGGATATATAGTTCGATATGGGGTTATCATTGTCTACAGCTCGCCTATAAATGTTATGGTACGATCGATAAAATGAATGCGTTCAAAGCCACTAAGCAAGACTGTTGTTATGAAATTCCTTTATTCAATCAAGAAGGGTCCTGTACTGTACCAAAGCAAAGTTCTAAGGAAGAGAAGTGAGAAAGGCGAAGCCTGACGGAACTTCACCTGACGGAACTACATGAAAGATAGAGCTTCGTAACGCAAATAAATCTATGAGCTAGGGCAGGAGTTTTAAGTTTCATTCCGCTTTACGTGATAGGGAGGCTCGTCGAGATTACTATCGATCTCAATTGGTCTATTTATTCCGATGGCGTGGATGCTATCCTTCAGCTGAGAGACATTATCACATAGGTCCGGACCCAGCTTTGCGTCTATAGCTCTCAGAGCACTGTTTGCCCAGTTGAGCTGTTGATGTATCAGACTTTGACCCTCTGGCTGCCTTTTGGTCATCACAATGGGCTGAGCTAAATGAGCAGCATCGCCATCCACTTGTAAGATATCAAATGGAGGGTGTTGCTTCGATCTGTTCACCCAAGTGGTTGACCCAGACAGGCTTGTAAGCAGCTGCAATGGACTTGCTGTAAACACTCTCATAGACGTTGCTATCTTTCTTCTTGAGAAAGGTCTGAATGCCACCTCTCGGATTTATTTCCGTGAGTGTTCCTAATCATAAATTATTCTTTTCCCTGCTTTGGAAGCATTCGATCTCTCGTGAGCAAACCCTCGTCAGAGAAAGGGGGCGGGAAGCCTGCGTGCGATTCCTGGGTTTGATATCCCTGGCTCTCTTCTCTCAGAGTCCCCGCTAGCTTTCAAGCGTTCATTCAATCTCCCTCCCAACGCAAGGAAACCGATCGATGCACTTGGCTTTAGGTTTCGATCTAATATTTTTAAAAACGATTCTCGCACGAGACTCGGGTGGGGCACTTGCTCTCCACTGGCGGTTGGATGAAAGACGTAACCATAAAGTTGACCTAGGTCGGGACCTGGGATGCCTCCCATCGAACTAAAGCAAGAAATCTTCCATCGATGGCTTTAGATTGATTGAGTGATCCAAGCATAAGAACACAAGGCGAATGAGCGGCAAGGTCCCACTACCTCGACTCGAACTGCAGCCATTCTACCAGGACCGATCTAAGTAAGCCCCTAATGCTGTAGGAGGTGGACCTTTGACCTCGCCACCCTTTCAAACGAGAGCCTTGAAGTCAATCTCTAAGTAAACCACGCTAAAGTAACCCTGCCTCTGACAGGCCATCTAGTGACTCAGTGGAACCCTAAAAACAACCGCCCCCAGTTCATGGCTAAAGCAAGAAACCGGACTCTTCCCTAAAGCACAGGGGGAGATGGCGACCAATTCAATGAATCAATAATGAACGAGTTATAGGCTTCAGGAGCGGGGCAACGAAGCAGTAGGGGCTTCTCTTCTATTTGACTAAACAGGCCTGTGAGAATCAAGTAAAGCCAGTCAAGTAAGGCAGTCTAGGAGCTAAGAAGTCTAGCAGTCTAGGAGCTAATTCGTCTATCTAAGTAGCTCACCCGTCAAGATATCTAGGTACGTAAGTTGCTCAAGTTCGATAGTCTTTAGATAGGGCCGAGCGTAGAACAAAGGAAATGAAGAGTGAAACCGTAGGCTTGTTCTTCTTGTAGCCGATCCCCCGGCTCGCCCAAAAAGCGAGAGGGGGAGCGGCGGCGAATGAGTTGTCCGGTAAGAGTAGAACAGAGGAAGACAAGACTGAACTGAAAGAGAGACTTAAGTTGCTGCTTTTGGAACTACACGTAGGCTATATGATGCTATCGCTGGATCTACTCGTAGGTCCGATACCCGCCGGAAGGAGCTCTGAAAAGAAGCCCCTTAAAGACTAAGGCGCTTACGAAGCCAGAGCATAATCTTAACGTCGCTAAGGATACTGGACTTAAGTCCTGTCTATCCTTACGATGATTGTTAATAATAAAACGCTTGGGAGACAAGGGATTTCTCCTTGGGCTTGTGCACTCTGAATGATTTTCTGGGACTCTCGAGCTACAAGGGGATCAGCGATAACGATATCCTCACCCAGAATAGCCTAGTCCTTGAAACCTCTCCCTGGCATACGCGGCGAACCACACCAAGACATGATGTGTCAAGGTGCCACGATGAGTAGTAGCCGAGGGGCTGACCTTTAGTAAAACGGTAGAGCCGTTCTGCTAGAGCACCGGTCAGGACTACGCCATGGACATTATAAAAGACCATGATTGAGCCCCCAGTAAGCTAGCTAATAAAGAACCAGAGGTCAGTTGCCGACTTAAGGTCAAAAGATAAGAATTCTCTTCCCTGCAAGGAAAGGAGATGCGATTAATTAGGTTCTTTGTTGTTTGCCCGGGATAGAAAAGAATGTATTAGATATAGCACTAGGATCGATTGGGCTTAGACTCGCGACACTCATCCTGCCGGAATCTAGATACTCCACGCCTTGACATACTCCCGCACACTACCATTTTGTTTCAATTTTATCAAGGCTTCACGCGCTGCTGGGCTCCTTCAATTCTTTCTTGAGTTTATCCCATGTATCAATCTTCGGTCGACCAGCCGAAGCATCATCATCAACACGTGAACGCCACCACAACTTAGCATCTCCCGTGAGGAACATACTAGTCAGCGTTACTTGCTGTTCGACAGGGGTTCGCACCGCTTTAAAGTACTCTTCCATATCCCATAGGAAGTTCTCAAGTTCCTTTGCATCTCTCGCTCCCCAGGAACTTTGGCTTTCATGCCACCAACCGGATCAGTGCTACTCACAGCCTTCTTCAGGATGCACACTTCGTCATGGACCTTTGCTAGTTTGTCCAAGACATCGGACAGAGTTCTACCCATGTCCTTCATCGCCGTCTTGCCATCAACTATGGACGACTCCATTTGATCCAGCCTATTTAGCAATGGGATGGGTCCAGTTCGGATTCCCTCCTCATCTTCCCCCGTCGTAAGCTTTTTGAGCAATGCCTTCAGATCTACCAAATCATTCTCAACATCGTCCAAACGGCATGATTCCTACGAGCCTTCCTCTCTGATACCAATTGTCACAGGGCTCAAAATTTCGCTTGATAAGAATTGCTGTGACAATTCCTTTCTTAAAAACCTCCCATGTAATGAACTTTAGCCTCCACGCCAAAGCATCATACTCTACACGAGACTGCCCCCAAAGTTCTGTATCATCTAACAAGCATGATGGTTAGTGTAACTCCTCTACTTCGTCCACACGAGTAGCAATGTTCGTAGACATTCCTTCTGCTATTCCGGTCGTTCCGGCTCTGGTACCAACTGTCACGGGGTTGAATTTTCGCCCACGAAACGCCTGCAAAACGCCTACGTTTCAGCCCCATGATGCCACTAAGGCTCCTCTTTAGCTCAGGCAGATTTTCCTGATCGCATTGCCTAGCAGATTGCCTACAACGAACACCATACACATGTTTTTGGCCTCCATGACCATTCTCTCATTACGTATAAGAGGGATACAAAACTACACAGCCTTATTAATCTGAATATTCACGGCAATTACATACAACTTTCTACCACCGCACACGCCCAGTTCGCATGCCCATAGAAGACCGCAACAACTCTGGAATTCAAACATCGATGTCAAATAACATGTGAAATTCCCCACGTTCCATAAGCCTCCTGCAAGTAAGCTTCCTCCAAATGATTCATGTTGAACCTAACGCCTGAGTTGATCTTGTTCTTGTTGTTGCTGTTGTTAGAAAAGGCGTGCGCCAGAGCTTCTGGCTGCCCTCGGCGAAAGGCCGTTCCTTCTTTCTTATGGATCCTAGCCTAACGGAGGCATTCCTGAGTTGGCCAATCCAAGGCGCGCTTTACCATGGAGGTCTACTCGCTTCAACGGCTGCTGGAAGAGAGTCCCTGTGCGCGAAGGGTACGAAGCTATCTAAGAAAAAAAAGTGAAGGCATTCAGCATCAGAGGCCGCACATGCTGAAGCCTATGTGAAATTGAAAGGCTAAGAGAGGTCGGCTAGGACTCAGTTAGATCGGCCGGGGACTAAGATTCCTTACCTTCGCATGGAGGATCGTGAGTTGATTGGCTCTTTCCGGCCGTGGAATATTGAATAATAGTTATCCACTTTGTTCTCGAAGTATGAGCCGCTCCATCTGTGCCCCCAGAAGCACTTCCACTTGTGGGAGATATTCCTTCTTGGAACGGGGAGGTGTGAGTACGTAATTGACTTTCAGAGGCTAGCCCGGAATCCCACTTATAGGCGAACCCCGTTTTTTGAAACGCGGAGGCCCGTGAGGGTGGTCAAACCAATGTTCCCGCCCCCTTAAGTCGTGCTCTTTAAATCCTTCTCAAGCTTAGAGCCTTCCAATCTTACTCGATAATATCCGTGCTTGTCCTACCTGGATCCCGGAAAAAGGTGCTAAACACAGCGAAGTAAGGCCATCGCTTCTACCTTTGCCCTCTCCTTCCGAATTCTCCGATTGGATGGTCTAAACAAGAGGAAATTCACAACTTCGACCTTCAATTAGGATCGTTCTTGCCGCTCAGTCGTAGGAGTTAATAAGGCTGGTTATAAGTTTCACGCTGATTTCGAGTCCAACGACAAACGGACCGTGCTCCTAGGGACTATCTCTTAATAGCCGCATTAGAGGCGGGAATCAATCTAGAGGAAACTAAGTGATTTCTTAGCTAGGTGTGTAATGAGAATGAGTAGCACAGCTAAGGCGATGAAAAAAGCTAGCTACAGAATTAATTGAACAGGCGGATACAAAAGGAATTCAAAGACAGGGGAAGGTACGGCCGTACATTCACCATGGGACGCAAGACGACTCCTCTCTCATAGATAGTTATATGGGGCGACCAGTCCCTAAAAACGAAGTAGACTTCTTCGAAGAAGCGCCCGAGCGGGCTAAACGCTTAATCCTCTATTTGGAATCATTCTCGCCTTCCTCGTCTAGAGCCTCCAGCGGACCGTCCTTTTATGGGTACTAACAGCATCTCTCGGAGAGAAAACGCTAGGCGTACTCAGAAGAACCACAAAGAATTGGCCTCATTACGGATTGAGAAACATAGATTTTGATTTATCAGACTCGTTAGTCGACTTTGCCTTTAAGCATAGTTCCCCGACCGCCTCGTCTATGCACACTTTTCCACTCGATTCCGGGTCGGCCAGATGCGTGCTTGGCAGATGTTGATTCCACGTCTTCTAGGGCAATTAAGGAGAGTGACTTCGCGAAGGCTGAAGTACACGCCAAGGGCACAGAGCCCTAAACCTTATTGTAAGCATCGTCATAGTTCCTAGCGTTTGAATGGTATCGCTGTTTGGACTTCTAGTTATGGCCAGACACCGCGGGATGGCGCATACCCTGGCAAGCACTAATAAACTGAATCCGAGGTAGTCCCTGGCAAGCACTCACGAACTTCTTTCTCTCTTTCTTCTTTCTTTAGCTTCTTTCTTCTTTGTAACAGATTTTCCAATATTAGTACCACGTGGTGAATCCTTACTATTCTATTTGAATTCAATCTTTCTTCTCTGATCCATAGAGGGAAGAAGAAGTTGGTGCCTCGGGTCCTCAATAGAGATTAGGGGTCAGCGCATGTCACCCTTATTCATTTCATATGCCTTTAGCAGTAGTTTGCTAGGCCTCCTCTACCATGATAACGGGGTCGGACTACGGATCGTCAAGCCCCTTTCATACGTAAGCTAAACCTACGCTTGCTGTCATGCGATGATTATAGATAGAATGAGCACCCCTGTGTAGATAAATCATGGCTAGGACTCCCCTCCGATCGCTCTCTTTAGCCCTGCTAAATGCCTAAGGGAGAGAGGAAGAATCTATGCTATTGATTTATATGCTCCAACTCTTCTTAATAAGCAATTTGTCCCATTCCTCGAAAGAGGTGGCACTTCTTATTCACTAAACTAAAGGGAGTCCCCTTACTGTACTTAGAGAGAGCTCAAATCTTTGCGGGATTCAATAGAATCACTCCTGTCATCGGTACAAAAGAACTGAATACATTGCGGGTCGAAGCGGACAGCATAGAATCGTCTGCTTACATCAAATCGTCTCTTTGTTTGATTTAGTGAATGAGTGCAGCCCACGAGAACCATACATAGAGATTCACTCAGAAAAGAGATCAGAAAAGCTAGCTACTAAATAGAACTCCGACTCAAGAACTAGAGGAAACTAATCCATCCAATCTACATTACATAGACCACCAGCACAGAGCTATTTTGACCCTTTCAAACAAACCTGTAGATTGAGCTAAAAAATGACATGCCCAATCAATGCCGAATCCAACCTTCTAACTCTTAAATGACTCGGAGACCAGAAAGAGGAAACTTGATCGAGTCATAAACATGGTTAGGTACTTCTCTTCTCTCACGACCACGAGACTAGAATCGAGGATCCCTTCCCCGGACCGACCAGAGATAGTTTTTTAGAGCTAGAGGAAGGCCCGCCCAGTCGTAGTGAACACCGCTCATCGAGTTGTTAGGCAAGTTCCTACTTAGAACTGGAAGGCGAAGCTCGGTTGTTTAGATGTTAATGGCAAAGCTCGATCCTAGTGTTGTTGCTATTGAAGAATCCCCTAATCGTTGGGGTTTTGCTTCGTCTTTCTCCTTAGGGACGGACCTCGACTCACTACATGAAGGAGTAGACCAAGGCGAAGAACTTCAACTGAACGCATATATCGCATAGAAGATAAGACTGCATTGGAAGCTTGATGAGCGAATCTATTTAAAACAAATTGAGTGGTTGTTCGCTTCCTTTCTTCAACAAGGCAGCAGGAGAGCAGCTTCTCTTTCTTTCCAGCCGAAAAGAAGGACATTGAATAGTCTCAGGGGTTCTTCCTTCAAATCGGTCAAATGCTTTCTATGGTGAGCCAATCTATCACAAGGGGTCCTAAACTGGCGCTAGAGGCCACGGCATCATTCGTGTGGCGGTCATCGATCCCGTCTTGCGGCGGCTGTCCATTCTTCTCTAGTCGGGCCTTTCTTCAGCGCTTAGAACAAAGCTCAGGGGCCTTCTGTCGAGGTCTTGGATCCTGCCTTTGGATTATTTGGTAGTACACAATCCCTGGTCGATATACCATGTTTCAACTGCAGAGTATCCGATCCACTACTAAGTGGACTTTCAAGCCCAATCGCTAAGAAGGCTGGGTGCGATAAATAAGTATTCAGTCGTGAAATCCTTCGAAGGTAAAGGCGAGAGAAAGATCGTATGAGAAGAAATGAGAAATGAAACCATTACAGGTGACAACCTATTGGACGGGGTTTGGGGCACTTGTCCCTCTGAAAATGGTGCTTCGGCGGCTGGACGATAGCTTGCCGGCTAGCTCCCTTGATCTATCTATCCATGTATGTGTACGGAAGCGCCTCCCACAGCACCAGTAGCGGGCAGATCGCGTACCATGACTTAGCAAGAATGCCCTCTGAGAGTGAATAAGAATGCATCTTTTGGTCCCTCAACATCACGCACGATGCCAGCTTTGTTCGTGCTCTTTTTCTATATCCAATTGGCCTATGTGGATAAATCTATGGAATGATAAGAATTCGGCTGAAGGGGCACACGGTCAGCCGCGGGAAGCGCTTTCTCTCCTATCTTATCCCATCAATCTGTAGTCGAGCCGTCACCTCGATCATGTCGCTTATCCTTTTTTCCAACCCGGACCGTGTCGTCGAGCACCAGCGGTCAGTTCCCAGGTCAGTCGTCGCATCCACCACCGGATATTCTCCTATATAATCTAAGGCACCGGTCTCGCGTACACCAGTGGAAGCAGGCAGCCTTGCAGCTAAAAGAGCTATCACGTAAAAGAGCTATTAAGCAAACTCTCTGGTCCTGGGTGTAAAACCACGAACAGAACAGCAAGAAACTCGCTCGATCTGGCACCCCCGTTCAATGTCTTTGACTCCCCTTGATCCCCTAAGGTTGTTCTTGCTGCTTACCAAGCACCTATTAACTCCAAAGAGAAGGATTCTCAGCTTCATTAGTTGCTTTCCGTACCGTCGGGATGCTCTGTCCCTTAAATTGCACAAACGCAAACAGCTACACCGATGGGATCCCTTAACTGAGGACATCAAAGAGCCTAGAATCCATAGCAGCAAGGCCGATTTAGTAAGCACATAAGCCCGTATTTCCATTTTATTTAACGGATCCCCGCATGGTTTCTTTTCTTTGAATGCTGTCCCTTTCTGTAGAATCCCCTGCTATTGAATCCGCTCTTACAGAAGGAGTTGTGAAAGAAGCTTGAGTTTCCGGTGTTCTTGTTGAGTTCATAGCCGCTGTTAGAGTGATCGTAGCAGCTGTGAGAAAATCAGTTGTCGCGAGATCGGTTGTTCACGTATCAGCGTACTAATCCTAATGCGACGAATGGGAGTGATGGCATAGAACTTGTGCTGTTAAAGTTGCCGCTTCTAGTGCTTTCTTGTTGTCGGAAGAGAGGTGGCATAAAGAAGATGGCATTCCTAGTGGAAGCTTTGAAGGACCGGTACTATTGAATAAAGAACTGCTCTTCTCTTGGTCTATCCGCTGTGATTGAATCACTAACCGCAGTTGTGCTAGAAGAAGCTCTTCTTGTTCTCGAATCAGCTGTGGGGATTTTTTTCTCTATAGATGCGGGGTTAGCACTTTCCTGTTTTACTTTGACCCTCGCTACGACCCTGCTTGACCGCTATGCCCCTTCTCTTGCTTGAGAATGCACTGCTTGCTGCAAGCGTAGGAAGAATGCTGAGTTAATGTCCGAGCAGGGTGAATCAATAGGAATCGAAGCGATGAACTAGGATCCTCTAATATGTCAATTATGCTCTTTGAAAGAAGCAAATGGACAAAGCCTTTTTGCCTTGATTACCACCCGACCTGATTACCCTCATCGAGCAGGAAGTAGACCAGCCGTCGGAAGCGCCTATTCGAATTGGAAAGCTAGTGTGGCCAATGTGTCACTTATTCTTCGTACTCGACAGAGAATTTAAGGAATTGTTGTTCAGGTAATCCGTCTGAACAAAGCAAAGTGGAAAAACCCTTTTTGAACTAGCCAAGGAAGGAAAGGTCCGATACAAAAGAAAGGCGAGGCTTAACGATTTAGAATATAGCTGTTGAGGTGGGACTTGTTCCCCCGGGGCGGGGTATATGCCCGTAGCTTTCTTCTGTCACTTCTTTCAGATCAATGAAGTTGAAAAGTCATAGAGTAAGGGACGGGAAGCTACTCTTGTTCATCATGCTTTGTATTCTCTATCGCTTGGGAATAAACGATCGCGATGTAGCAGGGTCGTGATAACTCTCTTCAAGCGGATCAACAAAGGCGAGATCAGCTCACTTGCCCACCGACCCGTCTCTTATATGATGAAACTAAGTCCATCAACTATATAAGAAGAGGAGACAGAGAGGTAGTAAGTTGCCCGCTTGTAGCAAGTTCTTACAGGACGTAGCTAAACCTTCCGAGGGACATCCTTCTATGTCAAAGAAATCTTACCCCACAATGCCAGTAGTTGATAACCATTATACGGATTAAGCCCGAGGCTTGGATAACAGATCTTAATTCCAGTATAAGCAGTGGATCTCTACTAAAGAGGGTAAGCGAGACATAGCCCAGAAGCTCATGCACAGATTGACGAGGAGATGTACAGAATGAGCATTTCCAAACTCATGTTTAACCACGAGGGGAAAAGACCTAGTTGAAAACAAGAAAAAAACCGGTGCCCCGATTAAGAGGACATTGAATCAACGGTTAGCTAGGTCGTTAGAATCGTTACGGAGATTCACCCTACCCGCTTCCTCCGGTAGGGCCGTCTTCCAGGGTTCATCCTATAGCTACTTAGGATCCGATCTATAGCGCGCCACCCAATTACGGCTACCAGCAGCGGTCAAGCTAGCAGCAGATACTTTATGCATTCCGGGAGAAAGAAAGCAAGTGGTCGAAGATCTTATTTTTGTGCTGGAACTAGTTGTGCTCCACCTATTACTATAAGACCGCCAAAGGACGGGGATGAAAATGACAAGAATAGTGGCTTGGGACCCCGAGTGACCCAGCTACATCAACGGTTCGAAATCAGTTACTTGTAACAAATCCAGATACAACACAGAAGTAGATCCTTTAGATTCTATTGATCCCGGTGATCCAGTCCCATTTGATTTTCGGAGTAGACCTTGCTGTAGAGCCGGTTCTGTCGCCTATGAGCTTCTGTGGCCTATGAGCGTATCATAGCAATAGTATATTCGCTTCTGTGGCGTATGAGCTTCTGTCGCCTATGAGCTTCTGTTGCCTATGAGCTTCTTTGGTGTATGTTCTTTCTCTCTTTTTTTGTTTTTTCAGCTTCCGGTTGTAGCTGCTTTTCTTTTCAGCATAGAAGCTTCTGTTGCTCCTTAGCCGTATTCGCTTCAGCAAGAAAACGCAATTATTTAGTAAAGGGCGTGAAGCAAGAAAACGTATGCAGCAAGAAAACGTATGCGCGTGAGCAAGAAAACGTATGCGCTAACGCTATTAACACGAACTGGGGCTTTCGCGGTAGTACAGTACGCTCACCCGTTGCTTGTTGCTATACGGCTTTCGCGCTAGGCAGCAAGAAAACGCAATTCGTCTTAAACGCGTTACTAACGCACTTAGGCTTTCGCGCTAGCGCGCTCTACCGTTGCTTGTTCCGTTGCTTGTTGCTATACGGCTTTCGCGCGTTAGCGCTCACCCGTTGCTTGTTGCACAACGGCTTTCGCGCTAGCGCGCTCAGGAGTTGCTTGTTGTATTAGCTTTCTATCTTTTCAGCATAGAAGCTTCTGTTGCGTATTAGCTTCTGTTGCGTATTAGCTTCAGCAAGAAAACGCAATTCGTCTTAAACGCGTTACTAACGCACCTTACGTTTATTGAATGGGGCTTTCGCGCTCTACCGTTGTTTGTTGCGTATTAGCTTTCGAAAGCTGATCTTAAGTGAGGTCGACTCTCAACTATCATTGCCACGATTTGTTTTTTAGCGTATATAAGAAGCTTCAATTCATCGAATCGCCTCATGTACGGAATAGGCATCAAGAAGCTAGGGTCCAGTAGTGCCTCGCAATCATGGTCAGGTACCTTGTGTACGATCTGCGTAGGCCGGTCAACCACTGGTGTAAGATCCATTCCAAGCTTGAGGTTGTTTATGCTTGAAGTGAAGTCTAAGTTTTGCTTCTCTCATCGAGATTGGGTTGGTTTTCAGTTTAACGTACTGTATAAAAAAACAAAGAGAGAATTCATTTATCTCTTATGATTTAGAAGTTTGGAAGATATATCGAGAAAAGGTTTTAGTACCGGTGTATCCTATATGTACTCCACTTTATTCGAAGTATCCCAATGGTGTAACGCCGTCGACTTATTGGTAAAAAGAAATGAATTCTCTCTTTGTTCGAAAGGGTGCATAATCCTCCCATGTCTTTCTTGGTTGGCAAACCCAACCGGCGATTTCCGACAAGTCTCTCTATTGCGGGAGCGGAGCAGTCAAAGAATGAACCAAACCAAATGATTGTTCTAGAATGGCTATTCCTCACAATTGCTCCTTGTGATGCTGCGGAACCTTGGCAATTAGGATCTCAAGACGCAGCAACACCTATGATGCAAGGAATAATGGACTTACATCACGATATCTTTTTCTTCCTCATTCTGATTTTTGGTTTTTACATTCTTTTGATGGAGCGGGGGCAAAGATCCAGAAAAGCTCCTGCCTCTTCTTATTCCCATCCTCCCGAAAGTAGTGGTATAGGAGGGAATAAGAGAAAAAACAAGAAAGAAGAAGCTACTAAGATCGAACGACATGTTGTGGAAAAAGTGTCCGAGTTTGTTCAAAAATATGAGCCCGAACTTAGAAGGGACTTTCCCGAGAAACAGACTGGCACTGATAGCTTTATTAGCAAGATAGCTAATGAAATTCTCTCGGACAACAAGGTTCATAATTTAGGCGTGGCTGGATTGAAAGAAATCTAAAAATGTCTCGAATTAACTTTGTCAAGTGACGAGTACAATTACAGTGAGTTAAAAAATCTTATTTCTTGGTTAATAAAATATAAGAAATAAGAAAGGAATAGCAGAAAAGGGAAGTTTCGAATTTCTATCAAAGTCAAAGTCAAGATTCATCGACTAAAGACTCAAAGAAAGAACAAAGAAAAACAAATCATGTTAGAAGGAGCCAAATTAATCGGTGCTGGAGCTGCTACAATTGCTTTAGCGGGAGCTGCTATTGGTATTGGAAACGTGTTTAGTTCTTTGATTCATTCCGTGGCTAGAAATCCATCATTAGCAAAACAATTATTCGGATATGCCATTTTAGGCTTTGCTCTAACCGAAGCTATTGCATTGTTTGCTTCAATGATGGCCTTTTTGATCTTATTTGTATTTTAGAAATAAATGTCAGCTCCACGTAAGATAGCCAAAGTACGGTTGGTGCATCCCATAAAAAGAAAACCCACTTTTGGTATATGTCGCTCTGCTTTCGCGGTGCGCCTTGCTCGCAGAGCAGTTGTTATTCTTCAACTTTAATTTAAATCTTTTTTTTATCATTCAATCTCTTTTTTTTATCATGCGTTTGTCTTTGTTTTCCTTTTTTCTCTGTGCTTCTAATGAATTCCATTCTAATTTCTCATGTTTCGGGTGGGCAAGTCTTAAGAAAGGAATAGCAGAAAAGGGAAGTTTCGAATTTCTATCAAAGTCAAAGTCAAGATTCATCGACTAAAGACTCAAAGAAAGAACAAAGAAAAACAAATCATGTTAGAAGGAGCCAAATTAATCGGTGCTGGAGCTGCTACAATTGCTTTCGCGGTGCGCCTTGCTCGCAGAGCAGTTGTTATTCTTCAACTAATGTTTTCTAATCTGGTCCGATGGCTGTTCTCCACTAACCACAAGGATATAGGCACTTTATATTGGAGCCGTTTCGGTGCTATTGCTGGAGTGATAGGCACAATTTTCTCCGTACTGATTCGTCGTATGGAATACGCACGACCCGGCGATCAAATTCTTGGCGGGAATCATCAACTACTGTTCATTTGTTTGGCCACTATACTTTTTATATACACTATACTATTGATATATAAATTATATAGAAAACACCGGGTTTGTCGGTTTATATATATTTTAATAGTTTTAATCATCCAAGTTCTGCTCATTCTGGTCAGAATGACTTTCTTGGATTTGATAGTCAGTCAAGTCTTATTAGCAATAATGGGTGTATCTCTTGGGGGCGGCCTACTCACTGTTCCGACAAGCGGCTGCGCGGTACTGGATCTTAATTTACCGCCACAACCAGAACCCGAAATAGATCTGAACTTGAGGCCAGAGCCAGAGCAACCCCCTTGTGTCTATTCCGCGGAACCAGAGATTCATCCAAACCTCGAGGGCTTGGACACAATACAGAATAAAGCCCTCAGAGATCGAATTATCGCGGGGCATTTAGAATTTAATCAAAAAGAAAAGCAAAGCGCCGAAGTGGTGCTTGCTGAGTGGGAAGAATATGGTGAAAGAGTGAAAGAAAAAGACCTCCTAATGCAAGAGAAAAACGCCGCTAAGAAGGCAGAGTGTGAAGATATTGACAAAAAAATGGACGCACTTTGTAGAAGAGAACGCGAGCTCCAAGCCGAGAATGCTCGGCTAAAAGATCAGATTGCAAGAAATAGCAGGCACTCTGGTTTTTAAATTGGTTTTAAAAAATGTGAGCTAGCTGTAAATGAACTACTGGGACTTGATCATGCGCCTCTTTAGGCCATGTAAGTAGGCAGCTTGGGCAACCGAGTCCAGTCCACCCCGTGCCGGGCTCTTCTTGTAGACAAGAGAGCTACCCATAGGTCTAGGTTTCGAAAGAACTAATCGGAATCAGAGGCCCTCTCCTTACGTATTAAGAGATCGCCTTCTTTCATGTGTTAAGCATTTCACATCGTGAGCTTAGTAATCCGCTATCTCATGAAAAGCAGACTCTAAATACGGGCTTTTGCCACTCAAAAAGAGATGTTTTGCTGACATTAAAAAAAAGCATACTTTACGATAATAGCTAAAAAACTGCCAAAAAAAAGCTTTTCATTGCAAAATCCCGGGAAAACGCAAAAAGTAAATGTACTCCTATAGTGGCGGAGATCCCATCTATTTTAAAAACGGAAATGGACTTGCCTTGATAGATAAAGTCGGAGTACAATCAATCCCGGGAAAACGCAAGATGAATAAATCGTTATATCGGTGCAAGGCAGGAAAAAGAAGTTAGCCAGAATAAGAAGGGTTGACCTGTCCATATCGCATTCCCAACCGGAGAGGTTGCCTTTGGACATACCCTAACTCTAACTTGACAAGTTTTCGCTCAGGTGCGCATACAGTCTTATAGACTACACCAATACAGAGGATTCGAGAGAGGAGCGATAAAACCAAAAGTGCTCTAGCCAGAACCATGTTTCAGCCATAGCCCTCTCTTGTATAGGAGTACATTTGATTGAAATTCTTATATAAGCGCTGAGTTGATAAGAGATTCGCGAACAAGCAACTAAGCTAATGTAATGGCATCCGTGACAGATTCATTCACCAAAGCGATTGACCGATACAGAACGCGATTGATTTGATTCCACCGATTAGCGTTACCCGATTGCCACAGATACGGATTCCCGAGCAGGGAAGGAAGAGATAGACTAATACAGTTCCATTAAGAAAAAAGGCATAGCATATGCCTTTACTACTGATGCATCCGGCTCTCGATCTAGAGCTACTGGTTCAACAACTGCTATTGGCGGTTGTAGTGGTGCTTCAATAACAGAGGAAATAGCATTGCCAATATCAAAAGCGTCATCGACTGCTGGTGTGGGTTTACTGGTCTTCTTACTGGTCTTGACTATGCCCTGCGCTTAGCTTCTATAAGATCTGTACTTTGATATGCTACTGTTGGTACTCGTACTGTCACCCTCGTATCTGCTGGATATGGATAACAATCTTTGCTCTCTACTGGTTATGCTTAAGGAACTGTAACTTAGTCAACTGGTTCTTCGTTAAAAAACTGGATAAAGGACGTAATGCTATTGGTACTAATTTAACACCTTCCCAAAGGGATCAATGGTATACCGGCTGATTAGAAGAGGGCAGAACTTTATTGCTCAAGTTGAGTTTCGTTAGGGCGCTATAGGAGTACATTTGTCTACGTCACTTTAGAGGTGGGCCTTGGCTCGATTCCGAAGTCATGGGAGAAGGGCGGTATCCTAATCTATCTTTTCTCCTAGGATCGAGAGACCATTTAGCTCTTCATGCCTAAAGCCTGACGATCGGAGCTTGCCTTTCGCATTCATTCGGTGTTACGTGATTGTCATAATCCATCTCTTTCGGTCAGCATCCTGGAGGAAGAGTTCGCTTAATCAGAATCAGATGGAGCATCAGAATCGTCATAAGCTCAGGTTGTTGGATCCGGGTTCTTCATGCCATGAAGACCTGCCAAGCCGAACTAAAGCTCCACAACCCGTTCAACCCTTCTCGTCCTGACTTTGCTTTCAATAGTCCGCCTCTGAATGAAAACGCTTTCACTCGCTCCATTTACGAAGGCCAAAACAATAGATGTAGTGAAATGGGCCATTCCAGCCAGGAGCTCATTTCCCTGATCCGAATTGCCATACTTACCATACTTATGGAGCATCTCCGGAGTCATATAGACTCAGTTTCTCAATCCAAAGAGGAAACAAAGGCTCTTGAGGCCGCAATATTGTATACTAGCTTCTCAGATTCAGATGATTTTCATTAAAGGGCAAATGCTAGGCTGCTAGGACTCTGGCGATAACCAGGATCCTAATTGTGCGACCTCGTTACCCGATCCTTTCGCCTCCCTTCTCCGCGCTTAGCCGGGGATGCATAATTTTTTAGATCCGGGGGGAAAACTTAACTGAATCCAGTGGTTCTTTCACCGCCGTCTAAAGATGGGGGAGCTGTCCAGCCATAGGAAAGCTAATGGGAACCCGAAGATTTGTCTTTTCTTCATGCTACGCGCTAAGCAAAGAGTGGGGGAGTGAAACCTAATTGAGTCGTTTAGTAGGTTGCCTTTATCATCATTGTCAAGAGTCTCCCGATTCCGAAATAGGGATCGGGGGTTCACCCGCACTAGCTGTAACATCCGTTCCTGTAGACTCAGGCTATGCTGATGATACTGATTCATCCCCGGGGAATTCCTCCATTCATTAGATTATCAGAGCCAGTTGACAAGGCATAAATTCATTGATCTGCTGGATGGGCTACATAACAAATATAGTAGTAACGCCAAGCAAATTCCTTTCTCTTCGATAGGTAAGCCCCTAGAAATGAGACGGGCGAATTGGATGCCCACACAAAAGATTTCTTTGCTGTGGCACTTTCCGAACTTACTATCCGGATAGCGATCATAGATCCGATGATAGGTGTCATCATGTCGAACTTCGACCAGGGCTTCTCTTCTCTTAATGACCTTGACGCAACGATGGATTCTGATACCGAACATAGAGTTCAACCCACGAGCTGGTCCTTTAATTCTTTTTCTAGTCCTCAGCTTCCGAAGAAAGCGGAGGCTTTGCCAACTGATGAATGGATAGCCTATTTATTTCAGTTAAACGAAGGCGAAACCAATCCAGACGGTGCTGGTTCAGAAGAAACTGGACGTTTTCAATCCGTCCGGCGAACACAATGCTAGAGAAAGAGGCCTCCTCGTAGGGCCACTTAGTCCTAAAGATTCTGGACAACCGTAGGGAGATGCCCCATCGCCCTACTAAAAAGAGATTATTTCCTCTTGGCAGTCTAACGATCTCCTTTCCCTGTCAATTCCATGATATGAGCCCCTTCCCAGTCCAGTAGGAGATAGGCGCTGCTTTTTGTAAGACAACCGAGTCCCGCAGACTCGAGATCGTATCCCGGAATCCTAACCAGGATGGCTTTATAAATGGCCTATATAGTCAAAGCTACTACTCGAGTTCGTATGCAGAAGAAAGCAATTCCGGTAACGGAGTAGCCGACCCGGTGAGCTGCTATTCTTCTCTTTGTTTATGGCCCTATGAACCTAAAGAGGAGTTAACAGCCCCAATTTAAGCAGATCTATTCATGCAGTGTTATCCGCGGATAGCTAGCTGAGTGCGAGGCGCCCCTATTATAGGGTAGAGCCACCCTGGCAATAAAAGAAGTGCAGAGTCAAAGCCTCCTCTGTTCTTGGTCCTGCGTATAACTTAGCAGCACAGTAAACGCTTTTTTCTTTAGCAAAGTCCCCCCGACCGGAACTCCGAGGGTCTTTTCCATTTGACAAACCAACAAGTGATTAAGTCCCTGAACATTCTGGATCAACGGGAGCCACTTCCCTCTCTTGAAATTCTCTTGCCTTTCCTGCTGATGCGCAAGATAAAAAGAAAGAACGAACTCAGTTTCAATCTCAAATAGAGGATTCCCAAGGTTCTTCTTATATCAAATAGTTTTTAACGCTACTATCCTCAACTAAAGAATAACCCGTTGCAGAACTAAATGCTCGTGGATTAACTTTCGGAGAGGAGCGTAAAGTCATATGAGAGAGAAGCGATAACATGAATTACAGCGCTTATAGACAGAAGTGCTATCTTATTGCGTAAGTAAGAGTAGAATAGAAGGTAGTCTCATAGAGTAGCGAAAAGGATCCTAAGAGCATCGAGATCGCATTCCGATCAACAAGGCGGCAGGGCCAATGTGACAGCAATAGTACCCAAGAGCATACACGTATGCGGGGTCGCTGTCCGGTATCCTTCGGACGCTGTACGAGAGAAATGAGATTTCAATGCTCTCATACCGCATAGAAAGAAATGACAAGACAGACAACAGAGAGCTAATTGAGTCAGTTAAAGGAATAAAAGCCTTTATACTAGTACCTGCCATACTTAACTGAAACTGAAAAAGAGAGATGAGAAATACCTTACTTATAGGAGTAGAATTCGTATAACTGGCTAATCAGAACACTAAATCTCTAGTTATTGCCATCTTTAGCACTCAGGATTCACATAAAATGAGAGCAACCAGCTGTCATCTGTGTTGTATTCTGTATTCTATTATATAGATTCATATTGAGACCTTGAGCCAACCGGTTCCAGATAGGACCAACCGCGAGCTTTATTAGGAGTATTTGGAGCACCTGTTCTGCCAAGAAGCAAGGATCTTTCGCGCGGTGGCCACCCCCAGCTGCACCTGTCTTAAGCTAGAGGTTCACGCCGACCGAGTCCATGATCTCTTTCGGGTGCCATAGCTTGGCTTGCAGCCTGGGTGACTAAGAATTAGAGTAGAGTCCGCGCAATCATTGCAGGGACTAGAAATCAGACGAGCAGATAGATAGGAGCCCCAGTGTCGTGAGACCGGGCTGAGTGCGGCTAGCCAATGCAGAAGTGGGTTTTGGTTCCGATCACCTAAAAGCAAGTGTGGGCCCTTCGATGGGAGTATGTGCCCGTCGATGATAGAAGAACCTAACGGAAATAGACCAAACAAAATCTCAAAACAAATGCTTACCTTATGCAGAAGATACGTTGTTAAGCCTTTAATTATAGTTCTTTTTTTATTCCTTTTATACTTGATTCTTGACATTGATCCAGGTAGCGCTTTTTTCAATCCTTTATGTTAAAAGTAGGCCCCCGAGCTTTCGCGGAGATGTTCCGCTATGTCGGATGCTCAGAGGCTCTGAGCGCCATTGTCTTGATCTTTTCGACCTACTTCCTTCCGGTCTTGTTGTTGGAGGGGGGCGAACCACCAATCACGAGGCCAGCGCCTGGAGGCAACGAGGGGAGTGGTCCTGACTCCGTGGTGGTGAGCGTGATGGTGGCTCCTTCGGGCTCCGCGCCAGTGTCTTCGGGTGGGCAAGCACTTCCTCTTCCGGCCCCTTCCGGCTCCTGGGTGGAGGATTCCCGCGAAAAAAATATTCTTTTAGAGGACAAATATCACTTAGGATCCGCCCAATCAACTAATTCGACGAACATTAGCAGCCCATCTGTGAACTTCGCTGGGCTGGCTCCTGAATCCCCTACACCACATCGCGCTGAATTGCAGAATTTGCTTACTCAACTTATTAAAAAGTAATTGAGTCGGAAAAAAGAAGCTGCTTCTCTGGATCGGTCTTCATTCACTATCCAGAAATGATAGAATTACACAAGAGTATCCCTATTCTCTTTGTCGGTCGATAATGAAAAA